TGATATCCTCCGGATAGGGTAATTATAGCTTATATTAAGCTTCTTTACCTGATGTTACATAATTACTTATTCCTAGTAAAACTACTACACATGTAACTGTTATAACGTTTACTAAGTCAAGATATACTGAAACGAAACTAAATATAGATAAGTAGAAACAAACTCCTATTAATATATAAAGAGCGTAATCTGTTACAACTCCTTTACTTAAACCTGATATAGTTTTACTTGTTCTAGTTAATAGAACGTTCATTCCATAAGGACCTACTCATTCTATACTTCCTTTATCTAATACTTTAGTAGTTTGACCTCCTAAATCTAATACAGTGTTAACTATATACTTATTATAGAATAATTCTACTAAGAAACGTTGATTGAAGAAACCAAATACATAGTATCCTAATCTAGATAATTTAAAGTCTGTTACAGATTTAGGCATAAATTCTGGATAGATTATAGCTAAAGCTGAGAAACCTACTGTAAAGAAGAATGGTAATAATTTGAAGAAAGTAGGTACAGCGAATTCTGTATCTATTAATATTTCATGCATTGGATGTATGAATATACTATTATCAGTAAAGAATCCTGAACCTAATCCTATAAATATATCTTTAGTTAAGAATCCAAAGTATATAGAGAAAATAGCTAATATAACTAATGGTAAGCTTAAGAAGATATCACCTTCATGAGCATTTTTGTAATAATTCACAGGGCCATTAGGGTTAGCTAAGAAAGTTAAGTATAATACTTTAACTGAATATAATGTAGTAAATATTGCACCTATAGTAGCAATAAAGTAAACATTAATACTACTGAAGTGATATTGACCATAAGCAGATTCTAATATAAAATCTTTACTGTAGAAACCTGTCATGAAAGGGAAAGCTACTAAACTAAGACTTGCTATTAAAATAACTGTATAAGTTAAAGGTAAGAATGATATTAATCCTCCATATCTTCTTAGATCTTGATTATCTGATACAGCGTGTATAACAGCACCAGCACCTAAGAATAATAATCCTTTATAAAAGGCGTGATTAATCAAGTGGAAAATAGCTATATTATATGAAGATAATCCTATAGCTATAACCATCATACCTAATTGACTCATTGTAGAATAAGCAATAATTTTTTTAATATCTTGTTGGAATAATCCAATTAAAGAACTAAATACTGTAGTAATAGCCCCTAATCATAGACATATTAATAAAACTGTTGAACTGTATTCTATTAAAGGAGATGAACGTATTAATAAGTAAACTCCAGCTGTAACCATTGTAGCTGCGTGTATTAATGCAGATACAGGTGTAGGCTATTATGTTAATTTATAATATATATTGATTATAAATATGCAGTTAATTACTTAACTGATCGGACTATATCTTCATTTACATTAAGAGATGATTTGTTTAAGTTATTTTTTAGAATTTAGATATAATTCGGTTATATCATATATATAATTATAAGTAGAAAATGCAATATATATAGACATTAAACACGAAAATACTAATAAAGTTGCACCTATTGTCATTCATATTCAGTTTGTTTTACTTGCTAGGTTAACTGATTTAATGAAATAGGAATGAATTCGTTCACCTCATAGGTGTTTTAATAATATAAATTTATGATTGTTCTTAGCGATCATACTATAAGCATGAGATATTAATAACAAATAAAGGAGAACTGGGATACAACATCTTAATATTAACACGGAAGTTAAAAATTGAATTGTATCATCCTCTCAATTATAATTTGTTAGAGTTTTCTTAGAAGAATCAATATCATGACATATTCTTGCTATGATATCAATATCTTCAAGAAGACAATAAGCTAAATATACAGAAATTATACTCACTATTACAGTAAAAGTTCAAATAGCTAATATAACTCATATATTATTACGTTTATAAACATACAAGTAAATTAATAATAATAATAATAATAATACTATAATACATATTATAATATTTCAATTAAGAAAATACATTATATTGTCTATATTATCTCCTTCTTCTATTATAGATTTTGCTGGATAAGAATCACTCTTTCTAGAAGAATAATTATTGGCGTTCTTTTGAACCACTGTGTTAAGGTAATTTGCCGCAACAAAAGCAGTTCCACCTATAATACCACCAGCTGCAATATAAGCTGCTTTTGTTCCAGGAGGCATTGAAGCTACTACCTTAGATTTAGATAGTGCATATATTCCTGCGGAAACTGCACCTCCTAACCCCACACTGGTTCCTATTTCTCCAGGTATTGTTATATTAGGGTTATGTAAATGAATTTCAGGTTTATTAACACTAAGATTATTATTAGAAGCATTTAAACCATTAGATGCTTCATTTATTGCTTGTTTCTTTTCGTTTAAATCCTCACCAACCATACATAATACAGGTGAAAATATATCATATAATATATCATTAATTAATATATATATTAGGTATAATATAAATAATAATAATATAACTGAAAAACATTTCTTATCTATAATAGCCTTAAATACATTACTTTCTAATACTTGTTCGTTATTATTTAGTCTATTCATATTATCTTTATATTTTCTAATTAATGTTAAACCTTCAATACTATTATGGTTTTTATTAATTATCATCAATTTATATATTTTTATTCAATTAAAATATGTAATATATTTCTTAGTTTTTAAAGAAAAGATACTAAAGTATTGTACAATAGAAGATAATTTCATAGTATTTACCACAACATTATAACCATCATAACTTTTTATATAGTGCTTTTTACCACCAAGAATATTTGCTAAATGATCCATATTTTCCGAATTACCTTTTTGATATAAAATATATCTTAATCTAATTAAACTAGCAGTTTGAGTCTTGTTATCACTAATAGAACAAGTGAAACATCCTTCTGCATCAGTAAATCCTGATAATCAAGAATCATTTAAACTAGGTTTGAAGTCTTCATTTAAATATAAAACATTTTCTTTATATTTAATATTAAAAGCTTCTAGTCATAATTTAAATTGTATTTTTCTACTTTCAAGAAAAATACTTCCATTAAATATAGAAATAAGTTTTGATAAATTCTCTTTATCTCTAACTCTATAACAATGAGTTTTTCTCTTAGAGTCTTGTAATCTAACTACGCCAAACCCTAACATTTTTTTAATCCTAAATAGAACTTGAGCATCATTACTTGATTGTGTAATTCTAAATTCCAAGTATCCATCTTTATTAATTATAAAAGATCCGCCTCCTTCGACGAATCCTACAAATCATAATTTAAACAAATCATCTTTCAATATAAACGCTTTACGTGTAGTCTCTGAGGAACTTCTATTGGAATTTCCTGCGGATTGTCCCTCATCTTGAATTTTTCCGATTAAACTATATTTAAGTGGACCAAGATTTAAAACGGGATGTTCCCGCATATAGTAAAGTTTAAGGAAAGCCCTGTTTAACAAACCTTCCATAGCCATAGGTAATCATATATGAAGACCTACTTGTGAACTTTTTGCCATAGCACCTATTAATAAGCAAATACCTATTATTGTTATAACATTTTCGTTAATGTAAGGAGCAACTGAGAATACTGTACTATAATCTAAATTCGAAACTTATAACTTTTCAGCTATAACTGGACTATATCTTCACCCCTTAAGGGGGTATAACGTGTAGTCTCTGAGGAACCCTTAAATAATCAATGATTATTTTTAGTTTCCTGCGGATTATCCATTTTCATCCTATTGTTGTTACAATTTTTAGATTCTATTCTTTTTAATTTTTAAGCTTTGTGTACGCAGTTATATAAAGTTTTCACAATAATCTATAAAAAGACTTTAGGACTTTCCCGCATATAGTTATATAATAAGAGAGACATTACTGTCTCCCACGGCAATTTATTTAAATTGTAAAGAATTCAAATGTGAAAAATCAAATATTTTTTTCTTAGTGTTAAACTCATTTTTAATAGCTTTTATTTTCTCTAAGTTCTCTTTACTTAAAGATCCTCTATGAAGATCTTGAACAAGACATCAATCTTTATATGCTAGGTACTTAGATGAATACAAAGGATAATTATCAAAATAAATACGAAGTATTTCATGGCTTCTTGAGTTGTGAGCCACCGCTGCGAAAGCGTGAAATACTTTATCTTCGGTTTTTCTAGTTCTAGTGTATAGATTTACGGTAAAAAATCCGGCAATTTCGCTCATAATATTAAAAAAGCTAGATACACCTTGTTCTAAAGTAACCTCTCTCGAGTAATTTTGTTTTACTTCTATTCGAAAAGAAGTTTGAACACTTGTTCTTAAGAATACTCCATTTTTCTTACGATCGTATATAGTTATACCGAAACACCCATCGGCGTCTGTAAATCCAGCTAATCAGCTATTGCTATCTAAACAAGAAGAATCTATACCTAATAACGGTATAGAACTATTATCTTTTTCATTTATTCAACGAATAGCTCTATGTAGTGCTTCTATTTTAGGTGTACGCATATGACCATTAACTAAATTTATTATTTTTAATACTTCTTGTTTAGCTAAAATTTGTAATAATACATGACCTGCACTAGATCTATCTATAATTTTACCTACTTTTAAGCCAGTAGATAATTTTTCTGCTAAAGGTTTATCGTTAATATTAAAAGCAATAATAATCTTTGGTCTGTACTCTTTTTTTTGTGTATTTTTATCGTGAACAGCTATGTGCCCATCTCCTTCGATTAACCCTGCTAAATATGGAGCAAAAGATGAATTAGAATACTTTCTAATAGTAGTACTAGATATGGGATTAAAATTACTAAGTAACGGACCTAAGCATATATTAGTATTATTCAAAGAATACTGAGTTAATGAACTAATTTTTTGTTTTTTGTCTTTGAAAATTTTACAATTTTTTCTGTTACCTAAAGATCATAATAATATGAACATTCCAATTGTTAAGAAAGCATCACCAACTCTATTAGTTAAGAATGCCGATAATGAACTTTGGTTAGCTGCAATTCTAGTGAATCAGAAACTAACTAAAAGGTATGAACAAACTCCTACCAAATCTTTAAATTATATACATAAAGAGCTAGTATATAATCCCTGTACTTCAAAATTAAGCCTTGGTATATCTATAAAGATATAAAGATTCCGACTGTGCATTAAGCAGCGTCTCAGCCACCCACCGTTGAACCAGTCTGTAGCGATCAATAAAATAACCGACGATCTTTAAGCTAACTCTGCTTAGTTGATCGTTTACAACGATATCGCTAATAATAACTATAACTTTACGTTATGATATATCTTCTATTTTATTATTCCTTAATATATCTTTATTATTAACTATAATTAAATTTTATATAACATAGATTTATGCATATATGGTCCTACTATATCTACTAATTTTACTTTTTGACGCTTATGTATATAAATAACTCATTGATTAAATGTTTTTTCTTCTAATCTACTTGTTAATTGAAAATTATTATATAAAACTTCTTGAATATATACTAATTGTTCTTTTTTAAAAGCTCTAGTATGTAAAATAGTTTGATTATAAAAAGATTTACTTCCATCGTCCATAATTCAATAAGCTAACCCTCTAGGTGTTAATAGTTCATTAAGATTAGGAATTATTTTTAATTTATTAACATAAAACAAATCATAATAATAATTTAAACAAGGCATAGCTAAAGTTCTAAAATATAAAGATTGAGTTGTAGTATTTCTCTTTTTATTATGCCTAGTTAATATAGTGGGTTCCATAGCAGTCAATGGTTTTAATAACTCATATAAACTTTCTAAATATTCAATTTTATCAGGGTAAGATTGTTCTATTCTAAGTCTTGTATTATGACTAATCTTAGATCTTTCTAAAAATCCGTCTCCTAATATAATACCTATTAATGCTTCTTTTTGAATATTGGTTAATATATAGTTGTCTTTATATTCTTTAGAATATTTTACATTAATAGAATAATATCTTTTCTGTATAGGCAAATTAATATTAAATTTATGTCTTTTGTTATTATTTTTGTTATTAAAATTTAATCATTTAAGGCCATTATGGTAACCTTCTCAACCAACGAACATTACTAAGTAATTGTTACCTGTTACTAATATGATCATCATAAAAGTGAACAAGCTTAAGTAACTAAAGAATCTTTGACTGTGTGGGTCCTGACTCATATAACCTATAGAATAGAAATGAACTAGAGTACTAATCACTAATACAGGTATTAACATTGACACTGTTAAGCTATCAAATTGGAAATTTCATACCATGTTAAATGATTCACTATCTAATCATTTGAATAAAGTTATAGAAACAGGATTGTTACTAAATCCTATTTCAAAGAAACCGATAACGGCTAAAACTGTAGTTGCCAATATACTTGAACAACCAATTATACGACTACCTGTCACACCGACTTTTCTACCAAAAAATCCGGATACTATAGACCCTAATAAAGGTAATATAATAATACTTAAATACATTATTTATATTCTATTGCGATACTTCCTCTTCGTTTTTTCCCTTTGCCTTAGGAATATAATTCCCTTAGACGGGCTGGGTATTTCCATAACCTTTCAGTTATGCCTGACTATATCTTAAGCAAATAATTATACATAATTATTTACCAATCTCCATTTAGTCGATGAACTGCATACCAATTAATAATTGGCACTTGGCTGCGGATTATCTATTTCATTTCTTCATACAAATCGTTTTTACCTTACAACGAGTCATTACCTGTTCCATTAATTACATTACTGTATTAACTTGGTATATTTGTCTTTAAGAATTTCCCGCAATTTGAAGATTTTGCCTTATTAAAAAATAAGACTAGGCAAAGGTTCACTTCACCTTGACCAATATTCTTCTAGCCCTTAAACTAATTATTAATATTAAAATAGTTATTTTAGAATTTTATTTTTTAATTTTAATATTTTATTTAAACCTTCTTCACTTAAATGTTCTTTATTTTTAATAATAAAAGCTGCATGTTTAAAATTTATATAATTTGGATATTTAGATCCTACTATACGATACTGTTCAAAGAAAGGAATAATATGTTCAATTATATGATCAATTCTTGTAACAATAAATTCACAAACATCCCGATTTTTATAATCATTTATATAACCACAACCAAAAATATTAATAAAGTGTTTTAATAATAGTATATCTCTTTTATCTTGAGCTATAGAAAAACGTACAGATGTAGATAAACCATTTTTAGTTTCAGATTTTTGTATTGCTATATAGAAATTAGATTCCCCTGTAGCGAAACCTGCTATTCATTCAGGAGACATAGAACTATAGGTTATATTAACATTTGGTTTATTTATAAGGATAGTATTAGGAAAAGCTTCTTTCAAGTTTTCAGATAAACCTCAGTTAATAGATGCTTTTATGTTTACTATCTTTTGCAAGCCTACTAAAGTACTATGTTCTTTTTCTTTCATAAGTGAAACAATTTGTTTAAATAAAATATAATCTAAATATTTTTTTGTTAATAAAGGATAATTATCAAAGTGAGGTATTATCACATCAATTAAATCTTTAAAAGTACTAACTCTAAATTCTACAGTAGATTTATTATTAGGTTCACTTAAATAACCTATATTTCCAAAGAATTTTTGTACTGATTTAATTAAGTCCCTATCTTTTTCATGCATCTTTATTTGAATTCTTGGTTGAACAGTTCAACCAGTTTTATATCTAGAATTTTTAAGAATCGTTACTACAAAAGAACTTTCAGCATCAAAAAGCCCAGTTATAAACCAGGGATCTAAGGTTGAATTACTATTTCTTATTGTAGAATACTTTCTTATTTGATTCAATAAAATTATATTATTTTTATCATAATTAGCTTTAGTATTATTTACTAAAGCTATATAATTAGTTATAGAAGAATCTCTTAGTCTATAAAAGGCTACTAAAATAGCCAAACCTAAAGCAGATTCTGCACCGGCAACTACTATAATGTATATAGCATATGTTTGCCCTATTATATCATCAAGATTAATAGAACTTATTAATATTAGGAATGTTATAGATAATAGCATTATTTCTATTGAAATAAGCATTAATATTATATTTTTTCTATTAAATACGAACCCTAAAATTCCTATTAAAAAAAGTACTAAAGTTAAACTCATTTTTAATTAAATATTTAATCAAATTATTCTAAACATGTTTAGTATAGGTATTTTAAACAAAACTATACTAGAGGCATCATAGAGTCGAACTACAATTGTGATGGCCGTAACATCAAGTTTTACCATTAAACTAATACCTCTTTTTATCTGATAATTATTTTATCAGTTAAAAATTGCAATAATGCTGTGCTTTAATTAAGCGTTGTATAATCAGTGAACAAATTTGTCTATATTTACAGATTCTATAACTATAGGCATTGAACTGTGTAAGATTCCACATATTTCTGAACATTGCAAGTTGTCTCTACGTTTATTTAATGTAAAAGATCATTTTTTTAGCTAATTTATTAGATTAGCATTATGATATATTAGTAGGATAAAGTATTTTGAATATTTATCTAGTTATTTATAAGTAAAATAATAATCTTTATAAATTTTACCATCTTTTAAACGAAGATTTAAAGATTTTCTATCTAACTTGATGTTTAGAGTATCAAAGTATTTAATTGTATCAATAATACTTTCAAATTCTTTATCAAAATTTTCTCCTATTACTAATATAGGTTTATTTTTTTTATTAATTTTTAATGAATCCAAGTCTGTATTAACTTTGAATTTTTTATATTCATCAATAATTAATCCTACTTCTTCAAAATTATCAGGTAAATTATTCTCTGAGTATTTACACAAGAAATTATGAAATACTTTTTTGTCTTTTATATATTTAGTTAGAGTGTCTCTTTTAATAGTTAAACCTAATTCTCTTAGATATTCAATACAAGATGTTAAAGAATTGAAATTTAAAGTATGACCTTTGTGAAGCGAATCTACAAATGTATTTCCTTCTTTAATTTCTAATTCCACTGAAATACTTCTACGAGTTCCTAATGTATAATTCTTTTGTCTTTCTTCTAGCATCATAGCTATTAAATCTTTCACAGAAATATTGCTTATTAAAGCAGTAGGTATAGGATAACTCAATAACAAGAATTTATTCAGATATGGCATTTTAGAATCTACATATTTTTTACTAGTTTCTGTATGTATCTTTAATATTCTTTTTAATTCTATTTTAGATTTAGCATGATAATAAAGAGTACTACATGCTAGGTCATAAACATAAATAGGATCACCTTTTGAGGATCCTGCATTAACAACTCTTAGTGTATTTAAGTTAAATTCTTTATCTAATAAATAATACTGTTCTAATATTAAAGAATCTTGATTACTAAATTTATTACTATCTAATTTAAAGATTATTAATTTAAAAGCTTTTAGTCCTTCTTTGCGAAGTAAAGGCAAAAATTTACCCACTAAAGTAAAATCTCCTTTGAAATAGTAGTCCATTCTACGTCTTAATAAATTAGATGAACCTACATATTTCTGATTTGAATCTTTATGTATAAAGATATATACACCAGAGAAACCTTTATATTTAGATTTACCAGTTAATTGATCTAAAAATTGATTATTTTCCGGTGTTGATATAGGAAGGTCCATTTCAATACCTTGAACTTTTAATAATTCTTCTAATTTTGATTTAGTAACTGATAAATTTTGATTTAATAATACTTTATTGATAACTGACGAAGTAATAGGTTTTCCACTATTTATATGTTCTAACGCTATAGACTCAGGGTTATTTACCAGAGGTCTAATTGAATTAAAGGATCTACTTGAGCTAAAGCATCTAGTTAAAGATACAGCCGCTATAGAACCTAATCCAGCACGTTTATCAAATATGAAGTGATTATTAGAAACACTTCTACTAATTGTATCATGCAATACTACAATAGTCTTTCATATGAAAGACAAGTGTTTCTTGTGTTGGTACTAATTATTTATTTTACATTAAAATAAGTTTAGCAAACTATTGTAGAGATCCCTAAATATAATTAATAAATTAATATATATCTATTTAACAAAAAATACAAATATTCATATTTTTCTGCACTCTTTCAAGTGGGGTTTGACTATACCTTAAGCATTATTAATTATAATAACACCAACCACCGTCTAGTCGATGAACTGCATACCGGTACTTATAAGTATTCGGTACTTGGCTGCGGATTGTCCATTGAATAATAAATCTTGATTTTACCGTACCACGAGTCATTACCTGTGCCATAAGTTATGTTACCATACTTACTTGGTTAAGATTCCTTTAGGAGTTTCCCGCAATTTGATGATTTTTAACCGTAGGTTCACTACAGTTTTGGCCGTTGTTCGAGACCATAGAATACACCTTCTCTGTTAATAAATACTGATACTTGATTTAATCTACCAGGATATGCATCAGTTTTTATACCTAATGAAGGACATGCAAATGAGTGTATAACGTCTCCAGATGTTATAACAAATCTGATATGTGTTAATTCAGGAACTATAACTCTGTTATCCACTTCTAACATTCTTAATCCACCGTCTTCTAAGTCTGATTCTGGTACGATATATGAATCAAATTCTATAAATTCTTCGTTAGAATCTATAAAATCAGGGTATTGGTAGCTTCAATATCATTGGTGACCTTCTGCTAAAACAGTCATTGAAGGATCGTTTACTTCATCCATTAAATATAATAATTTAAATGAAGGGAATGCGATTAATATTAATATAACAGCAGGTGTTATAGTTCATATTAATTCGATTAAAGTCAAAATACTTATGCAGTTTCCTACATAACTGGACTATATCTTACCTATTTGCATAGGTTTCCACGTCTAGTCTCTGAGGATCCTACTCAATAATCAAATTATCTTTGGTTTCCTGCTGATTATCCATTGTTACATCCATTAAGATTGTCACTATTTAAAAGTACTTAAGGCTTTAGGAGTTTCCAGCATATAGTGGAATTTGATTCATAGTTATCCTAATCTTTTATAATAAGTTGAGTAGCCCCTGCGAAGCAGGGCTGCTTCGCAGAGAATTTATATCTATCTTTATAGATCTCTCCTGAATTTCTATATCTTATAATAGTACTACCACTTATTTCTAAAAATTTACCTGCTCTTCTGGCAGAAACAAAACTACCTATTAATTTAAAACCTTCTGATGAACATTTTTCATATATATATATAGGATTACCTCTTGCCAAACTCATTTTTAATTTAGTTTCTTCAGTATGAATTCTACCTAAAGCTTTTTGCTTCATTAAATCAATACTAGATTCCTTATGAGTAGCTTTAGCTTGCGCAGCACCAAATAAAGGATTATTTTCTTTTAATTTACTTATACTCATTAAGGCTTTAGTTTCATATGAGGCAGTACGACCAAATAAAGCTGATTTTTCCTTCACATAAATTCCTTTTGGCTGCAAGCATGAATCACTAATTTTCATTTTAGTTTCTTCAGTATGTTTATGGTTAAGAGAACTTCCTGCGATCTTTAATGTATTATATTTAGGTTTTAGTTTATCAAAATAATACTGTTCTCTATTAACTAAATCCGAAATTTCACAATATTCTAAAATTGTAATAGAAAAATTAGAAAAACCGTATTTAATTAATGCTCTTGAAATTACTAAACTATCTTTATGTTTTAAATAACTATTAAAATAATTTTTAAATCTATTAGCTAAGTTTATAGATTGTCCTATATATATATCGTTTGTTAATTTATTAGTAAACATATAAATTCCTGATTTATCTTGGTTTTCTTTATAAATATCTTTTCTTATAGAAAAGGGATTTTCATATACCTTTATATAAGGCACATTAGAGCTTGCGCAGGCTTCAGTAGAGCTGTCAGGTAAAGTACGTGTAATACTATTATTAGAAATAGAAAACTTATTATTTTTAGTATACTTTTGAATAGGCACTTCTCTACCATGATTTAAGTATTTGTGTGATATAGGTGCTTTTGCTGCAGCAAAATTTCTTATTATTGAGAATAATACTCATCCCACAGCGAATAAGATTAATACTAAGTAATACATAATGTTATCATGTAATTCTATTAATCCTTCCATTTGTGGTGTAGCACTGTCTTGGAAGTAAATACCTCAAGCTACAGGTGCGTCAAAAGATACAAATGAATTTAATAAATTTTTCATTGCGAAGCTTGTAATAATAATAAAATTTCTAATTATGTATAGAATAACAAAGGTTATTTATACTTTGTAGAATTGTTTTTTGGTTAGTTATACTAACATTCCTGCCCACCCACCCAAGCCCTTATAATTAAAAATAATTTAATTATCATGTATTATGCAATGTATAATAAAAGTAATGACATTATTAAACCGAATACAATGATTATTTATTCTTTTAAAAAGTATTAATGTAGATAGTAAATATCTTTGACATATTAATCCCCATTTACTAATGTTATAAAATTTATAATAATCATTAATATTAAAGCAATGATAATAAGTAAAGTGTTAATAAATACATAAGTATGTTGTAATTTAACTCTTAATTTAATAAAAGAAGCTAATTTAGGATATTTCTGTTCTAAATTAAGCTTATCTATTAATTTATTACCATATACAGAAAATAATATGGTAACAAGACAAGTTAAGACAAAAATAGAACTACTGATATTAATAACCAAACAAATTTCTGTTATAGTTAAATTTGATAAATAATTATTGAATTCATTAATTAATTTTATTACATAATTATCATCAGCTAATTTGTTTATAGAACTTTCAAATTGACTGTATTTTTTGTTTACTTTGTCAGTTATTTCTTGAGCTCTTTCAAAAGCCCAACCAAATTCTTCTTTATAAGATTCGAAGAATTTACTAAAATTTTCGTCAACATTTTCGCCAGGTTTATCTCAATACTTTTTATTTATATTTGATAATTCATTAAGAGAATTTTTAACTTCTTTAAACGAATTTTGCATATCTATAATTTCATTTTTATCTTTATTAGTCTTTTCCATATTATCATATAATGAATCAATTTTTTGATTGATATCTTGAATATTTCTATTAACTTCTTCAGCTTTTTGTTTACTGGTAATTCTTTCATAGAAGGCTTGATACCCCAGAACAGTACCTCCTCCTGCAATATATTTTCATATAGAATTAAAATTAAATTTCATAGTTTTTATAATAATAAAATTTCTAATTAAAATAGAATTGTTTTTTGGTTAGTTATACTAAGATCCCTACCCACCCACCCAAGCCCTTATAATTAAAAAATCTTTAATTAATACGTATTATGCAACGTATAATAAAAGTAATGACATCATTAAAGCGAATAACGCTGTAGCTTCTGAGAAAGCGAATCCTAATATTGAGTAAGTGAATAATTGGTTTTTTAATGAAGGGTTTCTAGCAACACCTAAAATTAAACATCCGAATACTACTCCGATTCCTACTCCAGCTCCTGCAACACCTACTGTTGCTAATCCTGCTCCTAATTTTTATAATAATAAAATTACTAATTAAAATAGAATTGTTTTTTGGATAGTTATACTAAGATCCCTACCCACCCACCCAAGCCCATATAATTAAAAAATCTTTAATTAATACGTATTATGCAACGTATAATAAAAGTAATGACATCATTAAAGCGAATAACGCTGTAGCTTCTGAGAAAGCGAATCCTAATATTGAGTAAGTGAATAATTGGTTTTTTAATGAAGGGTTTCTAGCAACACCTAAAATTAAACATCCGAATACTACTCCGATTCCTACTCCAGCTCCTGCAACACCTACTGTTGCTAATCCTGCTCCTAATATTTTTGATGATTGTAACATAATATTTGTATAATATTAAAAAATAAAAATCTCGTAAATTGTTATGCTTTTTAGTTAGAAATATAAATTTCACAAAATAATAAAGACGAATTTAGATAAAGTAAATAATACTTTATTTATATTAGCTTTAGCTTGTTTAGCTGCAGCATAAAAATTATTTAATTATTGATTATTTGTTTTCTATAAATGTATTAACAAATTTTTTTGATTTGTTGAAATAGTTATATGATTGTCTACTATCTATTTTTAAGGCTCCTTTACCTAATTCGAATACGAATCCGGCTGTTATGATACCTATAAATAGTAATACTATTATTAAACCGTATACACCATTTTCATATCCACTCATACCAAAAGGATATATTACTAATATTTCTAGGTCTAATATTAGATATACTAATGCAAATATGAAGAATTTAACTCCGAATTGAGCTCTATTCTGTCCTAAGAAACTGTGGAAACCACATTCGAATATACTATATTTCTCTTGATAAGGGTTATGAGGTGCTAATACGAAATTAAGAACTAAGAATAAGATAGCTATAGCACATACAAGAATAAATAAGAAAGTTACGCTACTCATTTAACAGTTAAATAAGATTTGTACCAATATGGTCAAGATTGTTAATTATTAATAATTATTATTATTAATATTTCAATATATTTCTATATTGTTCAGACTATGTCTTTATTACTTTAAGTAATATTGGATGTTTTATACATATAAGGTAATTTAGTCGTTGAACGGTTTTAATAAATTTAATTATATTAAACTTCGCTGCAAGTTGTTTATTTTCTAATAAGGTTTCTTGCAATTTATCCAATTTACAATCATTATACACAGGTTGTGTATAATATAAGGGGGCAATCATGTATTTGGTATATATTTTATTAAATTCTATATGAATTCATATTTTCTTTTATTTTACATATTTTTTTAAATCCTTCTCCTGTTAAATGATCTTTTAATTCTATTATTTTAGCTGCTTCAGATCAGTCTATAAAATCTTTACATTTAACACCTATAATGTTATATTTATTAAAGAAAGGTATTATATTAGAATTAATATCCCCAAATTTTCTAACAACAACGAAAATCACAGCTTTTTTATCTTTATCATGATAATAAAAATTCCCACAACCAAAATAATTAACAAAAGATTTTAACAATTCTTCATCTTTTATATGCTGATAAACTCTAAAACTTAATGAAACAGACTTATTTTCTGCTTGTATACTAGTATTTATAGAAAAAGATCCTTCTCCGGATGCAAACCCGGCCATTCATTAAGGGTGAGGCACTGCCATGTTCTCAACTAATGGTCTAACTACTGGTATTGTATTAGCAAAATTATTTTTATTAGTTGAAGATAAACCTAAGTTCATTGAAGCACATATATTAACAATTTCTTGTAAACCTTCAGAAGTTAAATGCTCTTTATTGTTTAATTTATTAATAATTAATTTGAATAATTCAAAGTCTGCTTTTTTCTGTAGCCGGAGGCTAGTAATTAAAGTATATTTATCAAAGTAAGATATTATTGTATCTACTTCTTTTAATGATCTTACTTTATAAACACATTCTTTGTTAGAAACATTAATTGAACCAATATTATTAAAATATATTTTTATCATTTCTAATAATGATAAATCTCTTATATCAAGTTTTATTTGAAATGTAGGTCTTACTCTTCATTTATCTTTATTTTTTTCTAAATGTACCATAAAAGAACCTTCAGCATCTGTAAATCCTGTAATAAATCAAGGATCTATAAACTTATGATTGTAATTGTGAATATTTGTAGTATAATTTTTAAAAAATATAGTAGAATATGTTTTAAGAAAATAAAAACATCTAATAGATTTGTATGTTAAATTTATTTTATAAAAAAATGACAAAAGTTTTTCTTTACCCATGCTTAGCCATTCTTTATTTATGAATATAAATGATAATATTATTAATGTTATAATAGATATAACAAAAGCTATTGGACTTGAGATAGCTATATTGTTGTATTTGAAGTTTACACTTCTAACAACATTTCTATTACTGTCTAATACATTACCTTTTAATGTTAAATTTTCTAATAAAGTATTTACTTTATAATCTGGTTTACTGAAGAATATTTCTTTTATTATACCTAAGTAATAAATACCACCTACTACACTTGTTAGTATAGCTACTAAAGATAAGAATATTAATCCTTTATCTAAAGCTGCGCTTAATACCATCTGTTTACCAAAGAATCCTACTAGAGGAGGCACACCTACAAATGAGAAGATTGTAATAGCTAAACTTATAGCTAATACTGGATTTATATAGAAGTAACCTTTTAATTGACTAACTAATTGTATAGGAGAATTAGTTTTATCCATTAATTCTTCATGTTCTTTATTATCACTAGTATAGCAATATAAAGAGAAACCTATAGCAACTAATATAATAAATACGTTTAAGTTACTTATTGTATATTGTGTTAAATAGAATAAGAAAGCTTGTGTTGATTCAACACTAGAAATACCTAAAGCTAATAACATAAATCCTACGTGAGATATTGTACTATAAGCTAATAGTCTTTTAATTCTGAATTGAGTTAAACCTACAACTGTACCAACTATTAATGAAAATAATGAACTCATTAATAATATAGATGTTCAGCTCATTTCTGTAGCCGAGGGCTCGAAACGATTATTAGTATAATAAACTAATTGTAATAACAGTATAAATATAGATATTTTAGCAATTAAAGCTACAAAAGTAGTAACTATTGTAGGTATTGCGTCGTATACATCAGGAGATCAGAAATGAAATGGTGCTGCACTTATTTTAAATAAGAATCCTATAGTAAATATTACTAAAGATAAATTTATATAATAAGGTTTGTATCATAAGTCTGTAGAACTTACGTCACTTATACTTGTAATAATGTATAAACCATCTAAACTTGTACTACCTGAATTGGCATATATTAAAGCTGTACCTAATAAATGAACTAGAGAAGCATCCCTATTACCAGGATACTCCCCTTTTCCCGAACCGTACGTGATAGTTTCCCATCATACGGCTCTCCAGACTAAGCATTAGATTCGTTACTTTGTGTTTTCTTGTTATTCCTACTATGGTGTTCCATGTGACATTTTCTACATAACGGTATTTGTTTACGTTTCTTAAAAGCCATGATTTTATCAATTTCGTTGGCTTTAGGATTTAAATCCTTCATCATACGAACATGATGCATCTCTACTCTGTAGTCCGATTCACAAACCGCACATGTAAGTCCTTCCAAAGAAGCTTTTGATATTCCCTTTGCGTTAAATCTTAGCGATATATCATCTACTTTATAGCTGAATGCGGCCGTATTGATTCCTAGGATAATTTTAGAAAACCCGTGTTTGTCTTGACCCTTAAGATCTTTACCATATGAAGCAAATATCTTTGCTTGAGTTCCCGCCTTGAACTTTGCTGCCAATAATTTAGCGCATGATTCTTTCAGTATGTAATGTACTTTGGCTGATAAATCATTAAAATTATCCGCAAATCTATAATATTGAGTAATACCTCTGTAAACAGAATTATATAATATTATTATTGCATCTTTTGGTTCCTGCATTCAAATGAATTTCGGGTAAGGCGTATTTTCCTTTAAAAATCCATTGTTAGCTAATTTCTTTGTAACTTTGTCTATCGGTGCAGTAAGTCTCATGTTCTTAACATTTCTGCTAGGAACTCCTCTTCTGACAGAGTATGTTTCGTGAGCACTTCTTTTTATTCTGACCGATAGGAATTCCGCGTGTTCTTTATTAGCATTTGTGATTTTGGTTTTCGTTTCCGAAAGCTCTAACCCCATTGATCCTTTCAAAAATACACTAATCTTTCTCATTAGCTCTTTACAGTCATCTTTAGATCCTCTCACTCCTATAATTCAATCATCTGCATATCTTACATATTCCAGTTTTTTAAATTTAGGGTCTATTTCTAGCTTAGAGGGTATCAATCTTATGACCTTTTGTAAAGCTAATTTATCCGGGATAGTTTTAGCTCTTTCTTTCCTAATTGATAATTTCTTATATGTAGGATTGATAGTCGCTCTGGAACCCACATCAAACTCTTTCTTTAATTCTAATATGAATTTATCGAATTTGTCCAGAAATATATTGGCCAATAGAGGGCTTATTATAGATCCTTGTGGAGTCCCCACCACCGAATGCGAGAAAGTATTGAATTCCATGTATCCAGCATTCAAAGCCTTACGTATTAAATCTAGGAATCTTACATCTTCGATTCTTTCGTTAAGTATGCTCATGAGTTTGTCATGTTCTATTGATGGGAAACATTGAGTAATGTCCCCTTCGATAAATCATTTTGCCATAACGAATTTCTGTCTTGCACTTCTCAGTGCGGTATGACAGCTTCTGTTAGGTCTAAAACCGTGGCTTTTATCTTCGAATGAGGGTTCATATATCGCTTCCAGGATCAATCTAATACATTCTTGTACCAGTTTATCTCTGGGTGGCGCTATAGTCAATGGACGTTGTCCTCCGTTTGCCTTTGGGATATATACTCTTCTTCCTGGTTGGAATTTGAACGTATTTTCCTTCAAACTTTGGATAATCTCTACTATAACTTCTTCGGACATTCCGTCGAGCGTAGTAGGGACTATCCCCGGAGTCATGTTACCAGGCTTACTTTTTAATTTTTGGTAAGCCGCGTAGTATAATTCTCTATCATATAACAATCTATATAATTTATCTTTCACTATAAAATCTTTATTATCAACACAAAGCTCGTTAATCTTCTGTATTTTACCAAAACCGTCAGTTGATACTGTACTGGAACTTCCAGCGATGTTGGAGTATCTACAGACACTTAATCCTGGAGCCCTTCCCATAAATGGTACTACGGCTCCTCTGTTACCATGGCCCTTTAGGGCTTTAGGCAATCCCGTAGTTCTATCTTTTACTTTTATTAATCCGTCCTTAGAGCCCCAACTCTTTACGTTATGAATACTTATTGTATCCTGGTTGCAGTTGATCCATTGCACAATTCTTCACCTCAAAATCATGCACAATGCATATATTCTTATCCAGACTGAACATAGTCCTCTTGTAGAGACACCTGGTAAATTGGGTTCGGGCAGTATAGCTCTGCTCATAGACGGCTCGGCTCGATGGGCTACTAGACCTAACTGGATCAGTCCTGTCCCACCTTCTAACAGAGATGCTAAGTTCAATGTCGGGCTTTCCCCTTCACCTAACTCTGATGCCGGAGTTATATATGGATAATAACTAAGTCTTTTAAACTCGTAGTAAAAGACAGCGCAACGGCGCACGATAAAACAAGAACTTAATCCACCTAATAAGAAGTATATTAAACCTCCTGTAGTAGATAATTCTGAATTTCTATAAACAGTACTTAATATATATAAACCATAACTTTGTAATTCTATAGCTAAGAAGATAGATACTAAGTCATTAGTTGACATTAAGAATACTGCACCTGTAATAATAAATAATAAAATTAACGTGGTAACTGGATTTATCATACAAATTCTAAATAATTAACTTTTAACTTAAGATTACAACTTTAAATTCTAACCTTATATTTAACTATCCTAATCGTAAATAAAGGGTAGTTAAATTAACCTTACAATTCTCTATTATACATTGCATTTTTAATAGCCTTTATTAATACAATACCCTCTGAAGTTAAGTGCATTTTATTTTCTATTAAAAGAAATGCTTTTTTAAATCTTTCGTAATCTAATAACTTTACCCCTGAAAGAGTATATTTAGATAAGAAAGGAATTAATTTGAGGTTAATGTCTCCTGATTTAGCGATAACTAATTCAGCTGATTCTCGATAATTAGGTTTTCTAACTGTACCACATGCCAAGTATTTAACAATTAATTCTAGTAATTCTAGATCTTTAATGTGTTGACTTATACTAAATATTAGACTTACAGCATACCCGGCTTTTCTTTCCTCATTAGGATAGAGAGAAATAAAGAAAGACCCTTCTGCAGTTATAAATCCTGATAACCAATGAGGATTTAAGATAGGGGATATCTTAAACTCTGGCATAGTAGCTGGATTTATATCCGGAAATTCAGTTTTTACTATCTCCGGTAGTCCTTTGTTTAAAATAGCTCTTAAAGAGAAGATTTTTAATAGACCAGTTAAGGTATTATGTTCTCCCTTTTCCATAAGAAGAACTATCTCTTTAAACACTAAATAATCTTTTAATTTAAGAGAAAATAAAGGATACTTGTCAAAATGAGGTAGGATATATTTTATTATATTTTTTGTTGAACCTACAGTATAATAAATTATACCTCTTTTACTAGTATAAATTTTTCCTGATTTAAAAAAAGTTTTAATTTGAACTAAAATATCTAAATCTTTTGAATCTAACCCTATACTAAACACAGGTTGAATCTTTCACCCTGTACCTGATTTTTTTTTAGCAATAGAAACAGAAAATGAACCATCTCCATCTGTAAACCCTGTTACAAATCAAGGGTTTAAACTAAAACTATCTTCGTTATTAGTATGTAATTCAGATTCAATAAGATTTTTTGAAACTTTAGTTGTTGAATATTGTTGTTTATTTAGAATTAGGTTAGAAGGGATTCCAGCTCAAGTAATTCTTTCGAACCCTCTAAGAGTATACCTTAACATAGGAGGACACCCTATGCAACTACCGTCTACTCGTTGCTCTTTTACAAATAAAGTCTTATCTATATTTGATTTAGATCCGCGATTACCCATTCCTTTTTCAAGAATCTTTTGACTTGTTACCATACATGAGTAATTAATTCATCCACCATGGTAAAATTCAACCAGATTTGGTATCAAAAGCTTTAGGGCTTCCCCGGAATTTGATAGTTTGACCCCATAAATACTACAGCCTCCCAAGCTGTTGTTCAGGGTATTCTATTATTTTAAGATGTTCTCCCATTTTATTTATTATTTTTGTATTATAATAAACAAAGTTATTAAAGATTAAATCTTTTATAGATGAATATTCTGATACTCACACTTTTCTAGGATAGAAGCTAGTTAATGTTAATATTAATATACTAACTAAAAATAAGAAAATATGGAATATTTGTGTTATATTTGTAACTAATAATAAACCTCCATGTAGAGCTATACCTTTAGTAACTACACTTAAAGAGGCTATATCATTTAAGATACAATATGCTAATATAATCATAGCTATTCTATTATATAGAATAGAGATATCACGTCTTAAATTAACGGCATTTGAAAGTAAAAGAGAAATAATTGAAATTATTATCATGACTTAAATTAATATAAAATCTGCACCCTAGCTAACATAGGGTTTAGCTAAAATAGCTAGCCTCAAGGAAGGGTCGAACTTCCATTACAGACATATGAAATCTGAGTTTTAACCTGTTAAACTATTGAAGCTTGATATACTAATTAATTAATATACCAAATATTTATTTAGAGTAATATATAACTACTTTTTAGATGCTTTAACTATATCAGCGAAGCCAGCACAAAAAATAAGATATATATAAACTTAATAAGCTAGCTATTATAAGTAATATAATAGCAAAGATTAGAAAAATATTATTAGATTTACTTGTAAATTTTAAAGCTTTTAATATAAAGTAGTGAACCTTTTCACCTAGAATTTTATTGAAAATTTATAATTTTCATTGATTATTTACTACTTTATTGGATAAAAACAAAATAAATATACTTCATATAAACATTATAATACAAATGTGTACTGCATAATTAGCATTTAATAAAGCCATTATTGTATCTATATCTGCAGAAGGCTCAATTGAAAAAGCTGCAGGTCCATCATCACCGGGTTTAGGTAAACTTGGATCTAATTTAGGTGAATTGGGTGAACTTGACCCTGTAGAACTAGCTCCTGCTTTCGAAGAATTAGATTCCTCTTTTACTTGCATTAACTTAACCTCTTCAGTAAAGCTTTTGTCAATTTTTTTTATTTATAATAGTATTAACTGTATTAACAGTTGTAGCTATCGCACCTGTTAATAAAGCAGTTCCGGCCATAATACCATTTTAGCTAGAGGTGTTATTCCTGCACTACTTTTAACAACTTTGGCTGCACCTGCTCCAACGGCTCCCGCTAATCCTAAATTAACAAGTCCAGTTGATATAGAACTTGGTATATTTACATTTTCGATACTTACATTAGTATCAAGTTTAACTTTATTTGCTTCCTCTTGTACTTTTTTAATCGTTTCATCATCTATACAATATACATAATCTGTATATAATAGACTAATTACTATATATATATAGAAAATACAAATACAAGTAAAAAGAAATTCTAGTGTATAGAATTTTCATATAAATCTTTAGAAGGATTTTCCGAATCATCCTTCTAAACAACTAAATATTAAAATTGATGAAGGAATTATTATATAATAATTAAGGGTCGCTTTAGCTTTAGCTTATATATTTATACCTATGGACATGCATTTCATGGTTGTACTTCGTATAAATAAATGAAAATATTTATACTAAAAATACATATTTAATTTATATAAAATACATATAGAATACACATATATATAAATCTAATAGCATTTTAACATTTAAGCAACCTAGATTTAAAAGGGTGGATACTTGGACTCGAACCAAGAACTTACTGTGCCACATACAGTTGCTCTACCTGTTGAACTATAACCACCTTTTGTGCTGCTGCCTCCAAAAATTTATGACTTACCTATTATGCCGAGGTGATTCGAACACCTACTAGTAAATACCAAAAATTTATGTCCTACCTATTAGACTACGGCATATTTTACTACGTATAGTAGTAGAGACTATGAATTTTTTATGTTTTTTTCACCCATCAAGTTAAATCTTTGAATTTTGTAAACTATTTATTATAGGCTTGTATTTGATACTGTAGCTATAATTATTTTACTTGCTGGTCTTAATCAATTACCACCTAATACGCCTACGGATAGAAGTCCTACTATTAATGCTAAACGTGAAATATATCTATTTGTAGTTCCTACTAAAGAAGTATCTTCAAAGATATTATTAACCGTATTTAAGTTTTCTTGATCGTCAACATTAGGCCTAAATGATAATTTTCTAATTATGTCCATAGCATTATTGATAATCATATTATTATGATGTATAAAATCCATTCCTTGAGCATTATTAAAATTAACCATTTGTGCTGCGCAGCTGCGCAGCTGCGCACAAAAATTAACGGATTAATATTATTTATTATATTAGGATTAATATTATTTATTATATTAGAATTCATATTATTAGGTATTCTGAATATTTTCATAGGATTAGGATTAATATTTAAATTTAATCCAGGATTGTTAATAATTACATTAGTTTCAAGATTATTTGTATAATAAGTTGATCATGTATTTACAATATCTGTATTTATACTATTTGGAGATTGTAAAGTCATCATATTATTTATCTCTTCACTAGATTGACTTCAAACATTATTATGATAAAGATTATTCAATATAGCATCTTGATAATATAAATGTGTATTAAGAATCTGAAAATTATTATTTATAGTTAATAAAGCAGAATTAATATTAGCATTTACAGCATTAATCTGCACTGATAATATAGGTATAGTATCTGATAACAAGATTAATTCACTTCTCATACCTAGACACAGGCTAAATAAAGTATTAATAGAATTTTGTAAAAGGTCAATTTTGTAAATTAAAAGTAGACTTAAAGTTAAACTAGAAAATAATTTAAATGTATTATATAAAGATATATATTTGATTAAACTAAATAGTTTTTTACTACTAAGATATAATATATTCTTTATAAAATATTTGATAGACGGATTAAAATTTTTAAATAGTGTTATACCCTCAAAGAATAATAGTGATAAATTAGATTCTAAATTTATATTAATGTTTTCCATGTTAGTATCTAGTAATTCATTATTTTCAATAACTAAAGGTTTTGTATCTACTCATAAATTATTTTGATTATATAGTTTCATTCTTTTAGAATAACTATCCGGATTAATCCTAATATCAACATCATAAACTTTAGTTCAATTTCAGTTTACCTCTTACAAAGTCTTTTCTTACAGTAGTAATATATTTATTTTTAGTATACATATCTTGATGATAATCTTTTAGAGTTAATTGATTCTTATTAACACCTTTAGCCTTTTTAATTAATAAATCTTCAGAATTAATAATACAATAAGTTTTATTAGTTATAAAGTAAGCTTCTTTAACCTCATGTTCTAATTTTAATGCACCTAACGCATTATCATTTATATCTAATTTAAGATTTGTAACTATACTATCAGTATCAGTATAATAAATTTCACCTCCTTTATTAAGTATATCTATTTTAATTTTAGACATATGCATTCTACCATAAGCTGTTATAGCAGCACTAACAGCCACTGAAACATTATTATAACCACTACGTTTACTATATTCACGGTTAGCCAATAAATCCGATAATTGAGCTATATCTATACAAGATTTGTTACATAGATCTATATCAAGTTCTTGATTATAATTTACTAAAGATAAAGTATCATTAAGTTGAATATGTGAATTTATGACTCTAGTAGAAGCTATTAAATTCATTTTTTTATTATCGACTATTTCCGTAATATTAGAATCTAATCTTAAACCAAATCTACCTAGTAAACTATTTAATAATAATTTAGTTACAAAATTCAAAGATTTTTTAGTATCCTTATTAGACTTAATTTTATATAAAGTATCTATATAAGATTTAAAAACATTTTCATTTTTAGAAAAACTATAACCTTTAATAATTTGTATTTTATAACCATATTTATGTGCTAATTTTAATTCTTCACTAAAATATCAACCTTCTCATTTACCTAATGGAAATAATAGACCTATCTTTAGTTCTATAAGGTAATAATCCTATATATTTAACATTAGTATTAGTTGTATCAATTTTACAATAATAAAAACCAAATAAGTTTTCTATATTATCAGGTGAAACATCGTTATAATATTCAGTATAAGTACAACTAAGTCCAGGTAAATAATTTAAAGCAACATATGGATATAAACTATTAACATCATAATAAAATAAATTCTTACCATAAGGTCTATATACTTCTGTACAACCACCATAATAAGCTTGCTTAATATCTTCATAATATTTTTTATTATTTATTAAAGGTATATTTTCATCATTATAGTGATATCTTCTAAATATTTTATTAGCTAATCCATAAATAGTTAAAGAGTCTGTAATATTAATATTAAATGTCAAAAACATAGTCTTATTAGCATTTCTAAGAACTTGAAATAAACTAACTAAATCAGCACTAAGATATTTACAAGCTTCTTCCTTGAAATCTCAATCATTTTTATACAATGTATCTATAAACAATTTTTTATCCATATTAGTACCAATAAAATCATAATATTTATAATCAGGACAAGGACCTTTATAAAATAAAGTATTTATATTAGCAAAATCATGAGGAAAAACCTCCGAAGCGTGAGAGACGAGCATTTTAATTATTTTTATTACTATGCCAGATAACGCCTAACAATTTTTAATTTACAATGAAATTTATTTTAATACTAAAAAGTTATTTTTCTAATACCGTTAATTTAAGACGTGGACACATAAATATTTTATATAATAGAATAATTATGTTTTTATACTATTGTAGTTTTAATGATTTATCCTCTTTAATTATATTTAGTCGTAGATGACCTATATATGGAGGTTTATTATTTGATACATTTAGTACTAAACAAAGAGTTAATAGAAGTTATATTAGTACTTCTAATCGTTTGTTTTCAACTTTAAATACAAATACTATGCAAAATATTAATAGTAAATCTAATAGAAGTAATATATTAACTAATATTCTTAAGAGTTTATTGATTAAGTGTGATAATAACAAATATTTAGCTAATAATGATACACAAATTGAGATTGAAAAGTTAGTTTTTGAACAATATAAATTACTTTTTGATGATTCTAAAGCTTCTATTTCAGGGGTTAATTTAGATTTATTAACACCTAAGTTAAAGAAGTTTATATTTTCCAAACAAGAAATTTTAATTCCTAAGCTTGACGACTATATTTTTTATTTAAATAATGGTAAACTTAAAAAAGATGAAGATATATTTAAAGAAGTTATTAATTCTTTACCTAAAAATAGTATACTAAATATATGTATATATTATTTTCTTCAAATTTGTACATTTCAAAGTACTGATGATATTGATAAATTTAAACTTTCTCGTGTTTCTATAAATATGGGTGATGCATGTATTAAAATGTATTTATTGGAGAAAAAGACTCAATATGAATATGAAATGTTTAAAGATGAAAATGAAAAGGGTGAAGGGAGTGTTGATCACAAAAATACTGATAAAGTAATATTAAAAAAAAACGAAGTATACAGTTTGATATAGTCATTTCACTAAGTCCCAACCTGAATTAAGTCACTCTTTGAATGATGATGATGATAAAATTAAATTTAAATTAGGTGCAGTTTTAGTAAAGCTTTTACTAGAATCTGAATTTATTGAACAGGATTTAAAATATAAAGCTCGAGATGAGTCAGTTTATGTTTTAAAAGTTGATGATAATCTTATTCAACCTCGTGTTAATTCAACATTAAATTTACCTTTAAAATTACCTATGATTGTAGAACCTAAAAAGTATAGTGAGAATATTGTTGGTGGTTATTTATTGAATAATATAGATTATCAAGACGAATTAATTATTCATAAGGGTACTATAAAAGATAAATCAGAAATTAAAGAAGAAAATGTTATTTATAATATGATTAATAAAGTTAGTTCTGTACCTTATAAATTTAATAAAGAATTATTAGACTTCCTTATTTTTGATGATAAACATAAATTATTGATTGATTGTAATGAAATAATAGAGATGGAAAAGAATATAGAAAATATGACTAAGACTCAAAAAAGTCAATTAACTTCTTTAAAAAGTAAATTTCATTTACAAGAAACTATACTTGGAATAGCAGACTTTTATAAAGATTTTCTAAGATTTATTTTCCTTTAAGATTGGATACACGTGGAAGAGTTTACTGTGATAATAACTATTTACATTATCAATCTACTGAGTTAGCTAAATCACTTTTATTATTTGCTAATCCTAGTGTAATTTCAAAGAAAAGTTTAGATGATACTAAATACTTAGAGTATTATGGTGTTAATTGTTTTGGTAAGGATAAAATATCTAATAGTGGTAAAAGTAAATGAATAAAAGACAATCTTGATAATATTTTAGATTATGAAAATGGTATATTATTAAATAAAGCAAAGAATAAACTTTTATTCCTAGGATTTTGTATGGAGTATAAACGTTATTATGAATTTTTAAATGATGAAAATATATTTGAATTTAATACTTATTTACCTATTCAACTAGATGCTACTTGTAATGGATTTCAACACTTAGCGTTATTAAGTAATGAAAGTATTTTATTTAAAGAGTTAAATTTAGTTGTGGATAACAAGAAACAAAATGAACCCCCCCCCCCCAAAGATTTTTATAACTTTTTAATTTATAAATTAGATATTATGTTCGACAGCGAACCTAATAATGAAAATTATAAAAGATTAAAGGATTTTGTATTTGATAGAGTTTATCTTAAAAAAGCTATTATGACTATACCATATAACGTATCTAGAACCAATATGATGAAATATATTATTGGAAATTTGTCTGAAGTTAAAAGAGATAAAGATGGAGTAGTATGATATTCTAAATTAAATACAAATAAAACTTTAATTAGTAATAAGGATATCTCTGTATTGGTAGGATGTATTTACTATATTATAAATAAGGATTTTGAGAAAGAGATTGATGAAATATCTTAGAAATATTGCTACTATAATGACACTTCTAGGTTTACCTATAGTATGAAATTTACCTCATGGTTTAGTAGTTAGACAAAGTTATTTAGAAACAAAGTCTATCTCAATTACTCCCTTTATATATAGTAAAGTTAAAATAAACATACAAATGACAGATAAGAATAAATATGATAAAAATAAACAAATAAGAGCTTTAATGCCTAACCTAATCCATTCTTTAGATGGAAGTTCATTAAGTTTATTATACAATAAATTGGATATAATCTATAATGCACCACAGTTTTTGTGTGTTCATGATTGTTTTGGTACTACTTTCGATAAAGTAAGTACTCTAAAAACTATACTAACATCAGTATATATGGAAATGTATTCATATGATCAATATCTACAAGAATTTGATAATAATATAATAAATTATATTGAACAAACAGGTAAAGTAATCGACAAAGAAAAGAGATTTGTTTCCCAGCCATGACAAATTGATCACCATCATATCTGATTTTAATTAAAGTATAGTAATTGTTATTCTCAACTAATTTAGAAGCAATATGTTTAAGAAAGATATCTTTCTAGAGAAAATGTATAAAAGAAAGAGTAATAGTAATACTGTTATCTTTCTTAATAATAAATTGATCAAAAGATTGGTTAATATCTCTGTCAATCATACTATAGTTATTATAACTAGTAGTATTAAAAGTGAATTTCTGACAAGAAGTCAAAAAATTCAAGTGTTTTTTAAAAATTGTATTCATCATATTTATTGTATTAAAAAGTGTATATGACAAGAACATGGGTTTAAAATCGAGGACCCTGTGCAATAAGCACTAAGGGAGTTATCTCACTACGGGTAAGAAAGAGTAATTAATAGCAAATTAAAGAAAAATTTGTTAAACAGAGTTCTTTCTTCCATGGATGTCAATCCTGGATTTATTTAGAAATATTCTACCCTTACAGTTAGTACTGTAATCTAAAGGTTGTTCAACATAGGTAATTTTAAAGATAAATCTAACATTTTAAATTTAGGAATTAAATTCGCTATCTCAAGATGGACTTCAACATAATTAATCTTCTGAAATTTCTTGTCAATTCTATGAGTAACTAGTATTACTTTAACTAAATCTAAAGTATTTAAATAATCAAAAAATACACTACCTAATTTCAATATAAATTGATCATCAAAACTAAACTGGTTTTTTCATTGACCATAGTTTTTAACAGTATTTTGTTTTTTATAATTAAAATATATATATTCTTGTATAATAGTTTTCCCAATATCTAAACAGAATGAAGTTAAAGTAGTAGGATGTTCAAGATGATCTTTCTTAGTGATCAATCTTAAATAGACACCCGAAGTTACTTTAGCAATGATGTCAATCTCTTTTCCAAAAGAAGTTAATACTTCATATTCTCTAGAATCTTTTTTCAAACTATTAAGATGTTTAGGGATATATTTAAGTATATAATCATATGCATGAGTAATCTTCTTGTTAAGATGTGGAATAATATCGTGTAAATTAAAGCCATTAAATTGAATATTTTTATTATTAATTCCTAGTTTAATATGGTCAAGAATAAAATATTAAAGTTTCTTTTGTTTATCTAATTGAGATAAATCATTGGTATTAAGAATAATCTCGATTTGATTCAAAACTGAATAGTTATCAAAATATTTAGCATAACTACCTAAATTATTTTCTGTGCGAAGCTAGCAAAAGAACCTCCCTGTTGTACTACAACAGTAGTAGGTTTATAATTTTTTAGTTTATTGATTGTAACTAAAGTGTGTTTATATACTAGAGTAGAACCTGCTTGCGTTAATATATTATATTCAGGTTTAAGCAAATCTATATAATGTTGTTCTATTTGTATTAAGTTACTACTATCACAATGAGCTTTAGCTTTAGCTTTAGCTTGCTATTATTTTTTTATAAAGGCAGCAGCAGCAGCAGCAGCCGCAATATATCTAACTTAAAATTATGATAATTGTATTTTAATAAAGCTTTATAAATATTACTGTAATATTTAAGTAATTCATTAGTAATATTACTTATAGATAGGTATTGGTATAATCTATTTCTCAAATTAACAGCACTTCCTATGCGAAGCAAGAACTTTTACCATTAATCAAATTATATCGTACCCTATCATGAAGGGTTAGGGGTCAGATATATTCCTGATTTATTGTTATTACACTTATATATGTATGATCTATTTTCATAAGGGTTATAGTAATAAACTACGGGAATTAATTGTAAGCTTTTATTCTAGGCCTGAGTATTCATTTTAATAAAAATTTATAAGGTATATATACATCTTTAAATAACTAATTATGATATTCATTAAATATCTTTTTATTACTAAAAGTTCTATTATTTCTATATAGTATAAGGTAAACCCGACTTGAACGGCTAAGATATTATTATCCAATAGACCTAAAATTTATGACTTACCTGTTATGCCGAGGTGATTCGAACACCTACTTATAAATACCAAAAATTTATGTCCTACCTATTAGACTGGGCATTTTTACTACATAAAGTAGTAAAAAATTAATATTTGAATTTCATTTTAAGATATTATAACAAATCTGTATTTGTTATTTCATAATTTATTCTCAGTTGAATACTTAACTAATGTTGTTTTACTTATATTTAAATGTATAGAAGCTTCTCTTATACTTTTAAATTTATACAAAACATTATTATCAACTAATACTTCTAATTTATAAGATTTAGAATTCTTTTCTACTTTACTAAAAGATCTAATTACAGTAGTATTATCATTATCTAGTGGAAAAGTTGAATATTCTTCTTTTAATATTGAATTTATTTTAAGTTTAAAGTAATATAAATTGTTCCATAGCTTACCTCTTTTAATGTAACCACTTACAGAAGTAGTTGATAATCCTACAAATTAAGCCGCAATTTTTATTCTATTAAATTCTTTAATTAATTCGTTATTAGTATTATAAATACTCACAGTAATATTTTTATTGTGTAGTTTTAATTTTAATATAGTCTCTTTACTTATAGGAGGTCTTATAGATATATGCTTACTCTTTGTAAAAGATTTACCTTTACGTGTTAAACCAAATTTTTACTTATTTTCTTCTGAATGTTTAAATCCGGGCATAGACCCTGCTACCTTATTTATATTTAATTCAGGAGATAATAAATCCAAATACTTTTGTTCTTTTTTTAATAGTATATCTTTTAAAGATTGTCATTCAGTATTAGGTTCAAAGTCTACATATTCTATAATACCAAATTTAAAATTATCTCAACCATATTTAGCTACATTATTATAAAGTATACTATTATATTTTAAATCTCTTGCATGTATTTCTGCTCTATATTTATGTTGTCTAAAACGTACTACCATATTTATAGTAGATCCTATATAAAGTTTCTCTTTATTATCAATAAAAAGTTTATAAACATATATAGCTGCTTTATTTAACAAAGGCCTTATAATAAAATTATTATCTACTATATAGCCTTCTATATCTAAATTATATCATTTTTACATTTTTCATATTATTTTTTTTATTTATTTATCAAAAAGGACCAAATGTCCTAAGTATAGGTAGCAAGACTTGAACTTGCACGGCTACTAACCCTTCCGGCCTTAACGGAATTTGTCTCCCATTCCAACATACCCATTTGTAATAAATTTATTTATTACAACAATATTTATAAATATTGTGAAGAGGTAAATATCTCTTTTTATCTATTTTATTAAATGAATTATTTGTTCTGAAATATTTGAAATCCATATTACATAGTATTGTTAAATATAAAGATAAGCATTAAGTGATTTAATGCTTTCGCCAGCAGCCCGGCTGGAGGGGCGTAAGCCCTGAAGCCGGACCTCACACGGCAAGCCTTTAGGGGATTTTTACAACCTATGTAATAAGCACAATATAGATTCTATATTGCGGGAAGAATTGGAGCTTCCATCCAAATCTTTTAATTTAAATTAACTGTAATAATTTATACTATTCTTCCTTAAATTGGACTTACAGGAGTCAAACCTATATTTTATGATAAAAATCATATGTAATTATCTTTATACTAAAGTCCTTTTTATTATTAGTTAAAATAAATTAATTAGAATTTTATGAAATTAAAACACTATATTTATATATATATATTTATTTATGTCAGCCAATTCCATCATTACCCTTATAGAACTTGTAGGAATCGAACCTACATTTTAATGATTAAAAGTCATACGCATTCACCATTATACTAAAGTTCCTTAAAAATGCTCGAGGTAAGACTTGAACTTACAACAAAAATAGCTTCAATATTTCACTCTACCAATTGAGTTACACGAGCTTGTTAGATACTAGGTATCTTTCTTTTAAGGCTGCGCAAGCTAAAGCTCTTTATTTAATTTTTTTATATCTAACTAATGTAGATAATCCTACATTTAAAAATTCAGCTGCTTCTTTATTACCTAAAAATACTGTCTCCTCATTTAATACTGTGTCTAGAACTTTAACTTGAATAGATCTATTCATTGACATTTTTAACAGGCTTTCAGGAGAATGATTTTTACCATAAAAAGAAGTTTCTTCACCTTTACGTAATACAGCTATCTCTCTCATCTTTAATTTAGCCTCTTCTGTATGTTTACGTCCCAGAGACTTTAACCCTATACATGATTTGGTAATTTCAGTATGTTTAGCCCCTTCTGCTTCGCAGAGAATAAGCTATTTTTAATATATTATACTCAGGTTCTAATAAATCTATATAATATTGCTCTCTTTCTATTAAGGTACTTATATCACAATATTCTAGAATATCTATACTATAATTTCCATAGCCGTATTTTAGTATGGCACTGTAAATAGCACTAGATCCTTCTGCTAGTTTACGCTGAACAGAATTTGTAGAATAATAAATGCTAAATCTACCTCTAATGGATTTAGCTGAACCTATATAACTTTTATTTGTAATTAAATTATTTCGTACCCTTATCCTGAAGGGTTAGGGGTCAGATATATACCTGATTTATTATTATTATCCTTATAAAGAATAAACTTGTCCCTTTCTGCATTAAAATATGTTTTTGTGGTGCTGCGCAAGCTAAAGCTATCTATGTTATTATTCATTGTGTTTTTCATTGTTTAAAGTTAAAAAATTATGCCCTTGTTCACTCTTTCGAATTTATGAGCCATGATGTTAAAAACCATTACCAAGCTCCATTTATAAATTATAGATTACAGTTCTTTGGGTCTTCATCTAATCCTTAATTAGGTATAATAGTTATCTGACCTTCACTAATTTAGATTTAAATTGAACTAATTTAGTTAACTATAAGATCTAACTTCAACGTTTTGCTCGACCAATTGAGCTTCACGAGCTTATGGAGATATCAGGAGTCGATCCCGAATTAACGATATGCAAAATCGCAGTTTTACCAATTAAACTATATCCCCTGTGTGAGAGCTTTATAACACTCTAATAAAATATATCCGAAGAAGGACTTGAACCTTCAAGACTAGAAGTCTACAAAGCTTAAGTTTGTTGTGTTTGCCAATTTCACCATTCGGACTAGGGCTAAAGTGACTTGAACACTTATTTTTACTGTTATGAGCAGCATGCTTTACCGATTAAGCTATAACCCTTTTTAAATTAAAATAATTTTAATTAATTTTATATAGTATTCTTTATTGTTAAATAATATAGGTTTCTCAGCTTTAATTCTTTTTCTAACTGTATGAGAACTTATTTCTAAGAATTTTGCATAACTAGTTATAGAGTTAAAAGTTTTAAAAACTAAGCCTTGTAAATCTCTAAGTTCTACTTTCATATTTTTTCTACTGAAATCATATTTATTAGAAGATTTAATCAAGATTCTACCATCTTTTTGTTTTTCATAATTAGATGGTCCATTTAAGATTACCTCTATTCCCGCCTAAGAGGTAAAACTTCTTTCTATTTTAATAGGTTCGCTAGTAGAAAGTCTATTATTATTCATTTTACTTATAACAAAATTTATTAAGTCTTTTCCGTCTTTTGTATAATGTAATCCTAGTTTTTTAATTTTGAATATAATTTTTCATAGCTTTAGCTTTAGCTTGTGCTGCTGCTGCTGCTGCTGCTGCTGCTGCTGCTGCTGCTGCTGCTGCTGCTGCACAAATAATCCAGTTCTTTCTTACTATGTCAAATCAAAGAAAGGTATTAGTACTTTATCTATAAAATCATTATTTTTAATAGATAAAACATAATTTGATGCTTCTGGTCTAGTTATATTTACATTGGTTATGTAAACAAAACCCCATGTAATTCTTAGATCATTAAATTTAGCTAAATTAATAAAAAATTTCTTTATTGCTTCCATTAGTATTAAATTACCTTTTTGTGTGCGCTGCGCTGCGCAGCTTCGCTATGAAAATTGTAAAATATTATCTTTTTTAATAATATTAAAACTACCATCACCTTCAATAAACCCTAATAATCAATTAGGTGTTATATTAATTTTATGATCGTCTGGTAATTCAAAGGTAGTTCTTTTACTATTCATATTACTTTTAATCTTATCCATTTCTAATACAAGTTCTGGTGTTTTAACTTTAGTATTTACATAAAGTTCGAAAGCTTTTTTAAAATCTAAGAAGATACTTTGTTGTATTTAAAGGATATTTAGTAAAAAGTTATAAAATGGATTTAATTTCCTTTTGAGAAGTTATAGAAAAAATTGCAGAAGATTCATATATAGTTACTTTACCTATTCCTAAAGTCTTTTTAATAAAATATAGTACAGATGCGTCATCTATATGTAACTTTATTAAAAATCTAAAAGCAAAAGTACTATTAGTTTTAACTAATAAAAAACAGCCTTCAGCGTCTGTAAAGCCTCTTTATCATTCAATAAATTCATTAGAGAAGATAAATTGGTGATTTTCTGAATTCGAATTTTCTATAATTCTACAGTAATAAGTTAAATGTATAAATCTCTTTTTATTAATAAATTGTGTAGCCGGAGTAAACAATGTACTACTACTATATCTGGTTCACAGTTGTGATGTTATTTTGTTCATATTTAAAAGTATATATAAATCTCTCTTTGGTCACCGAGAGATTGGGCGGCTATGGTTATAAGGGACTTCCCCATAGACTGAAGTTTTAATCTATAACCTTTTCCTTCCATAGAAAATATATTAGATAGGCCTTTCAATAAATATATAAATTATATATTCTATATAGATAAGTACTGTTATGAGCAGTATGCTTTACCGATTAAGCTATAACCCTATATATTACTAATAGATCTAAAAAAACGCGGCTAAAGGACTTGCACCAATATCTTTCGGGCATGAACCGAATATGTTTCTATTACACTAATCCGCTTAGACTAGACAGGGATCGAACCTGCGATGGTAGCATTGAAAGAGCTATGTCGTAACCACTTGACTACTAATCCTTTTATAGTTCTACAACTATAATTCACGACTTCTATTCATCGTTGATTTAATCTTTAAAATTTTATCCAATCCTTCTTGAGTTAAATGATCCTTATTTTGTATAAATTCAGCTGCTTTAATTCAATCAGCAAAATCCTGAGATTTTACCCCCTAATATTGTTTAAAGAAAGGTATAATCTTAGTATAAATATCCTTAAAATTTGTACACATATAATATCCTAAATCTCTATTATTATAAGTACGGTAAGTACCGCAATTCAAATAATTTATAATAGATTTAAGAAGATTTTCATCACGAGTATGTTGTGATATTGTGAAAACTAATTGAGCTCTAGATGCTACTTGATTAGAAGATTTACCTATTCTTATCAAGAATAACCCTTCCCCGGAAGTAAATCCAGATAATCAACCACCATGTGGAACTTCTTGCTTATTAATCAAATGACGAATAGCAGGAATAGTTTCTATAAAACTATCTTTTAACACTTTAGATAAACCTGTGTTAATACTTGCTCTTATATTTACAATCTCTTTAATACCTTCATCTGTTAAATGCTTACCATCTTTCATCATAATTATTGCTTTCTTTCATAAAATATAATCAGCAAATTTTTGTAGCCGGAGGCTACAAATTAAAGTATATTTATCCAAATGAGGTATAATTGTATTTAAAAGCTCTAGCTTCGCACAGAGAATTAACTCTAAAACTATATGCATTTTTACCATTAGGTACTATCCGACCTACACCATTTAGTTGTTTTTGAATAGATTGTAATATTTCTAAGTCTTTTTTATGTAAATGTATTTCAAAGAAACCTAATACCTTTCAACCTGTTTTAAATCTTGAATTTTTAGTTATAGAAATATAAAAACATCCTTCAGCGTCTGTAAACCCAGTTATAAATCAATCCAGGTTAATTTGACTAGATGTTATTTTAAAGTTTTGTTGTAATAATTTTTTCATAGCTTTAGCTTTAGCTTGCGCTGCAGCACAAATGTTTAATTGTATTGAATTTAGTAATAAAAGAATGAGATTTATTAAAAAGTCATCCTTGGATATAACGCGGATTAGCTCGCAGTAAGCGTAACCACTTGACTACTAATCCTTTTTGTGCTGCTGCTGCTGCTGCTGCTGCTGCTGCTGCTGCTGCTGCTGCTGCTGCTGCTGCCTGCGAAAATAAGCCCAATGCAAGTATCGCACTTGCTTCTATTGATTACAAAACAATTGCATTACTTTTATGCTAATCAGGCATGTATTGATATATGTATAAATAGTAAATTATTAAATTAGTACTTTAATCTTTAAAATCTCTAGATTCTTACGGATAAAGCCTATAAATTCGTAATATTATATTACGTATATTTAAGAAATATCTTAAGATAAGCTTCGTGCCTATATGCTTTCAGCACTTATCCTTAACCAACTTAGCTTTCCTGCCGTGCTTATGCTATACATTATCTTAGTGAAAGAAACATCCCTATGTATTATCGAAATAATACAGATATATATAAATAAATATATATATTTAATATTAGGTAGGCTTGCTTCGCTAGAAGCAGCCTACACATAAACAACAGGTAAACCATAGGTTAGTAACCATAGTTTAACAATGTTAAACTCTTCTTGTTCCTTGCGTACAAAAGTTAGTTCTTATTTTATTCTAATTCCCCCTAGAAGATAGAAACCATACTGTCTCACGACGTATTTAACCCAGCTCATGTAACTTTTTAATCGACGAACAGTCGCACCCTACATAGTTCCTGCGTCCATGAGGATAAGTTAAGCCGACATCGAGGTGCCAAACCGCGCACTCATTTTGTACACTCTTGCGCAAATTAGCCTGTTCTATATGTTATCATATTTTTATTATATTTCCATTTCTTTCAAAATGGTTCAGACTATGTCTTCATCTTTATTAAGAGCTTGCCTTAACGCAAGCTACACACATATTTTAGTATCCTTTAATATTTATTTACCTCTTATTAATCTAACACTAAACAATTCTTCCTTTATTCATTCCTGCTTTAATCTTTTGTTTTTCTTCTAAACCTAAAGGAGTTAAATGAGCTTTATTTTTAATTAGCTCAGCTACTTTACATCAATCTTCAAAATCTTGTAATTTAACACCTAATACTTTATTTTTTCTAAAGAAGGGTATAATTTTCTCATCAGAGAATTTTGTAACAACAAAATCTATTCAACTGAATTGAAAGTGAATTTTTTTCTTAATATATCCACAATCTAAATTAGATATTAAATTTCTCATTAAGACTTCATCACGTATATGTTGAGTTATTGAAAATACTAATTGTATACCTATACCCACTTTAGTGTTAGTTTTATAAGTATTAACAAAAAAACTTCCTTCAGCACTTGTAAAACCTACTAATCAATTAGGACATACAGGTGCTTGGTTTGAATTTAACTCTTTAATTGCGGGAATTACATTAGGGAAAACATTCTTTAAAACATCAGATAAACCATTGTTCATCGAGGCTTTTAATGATACAATTTTTATTAATCCCTCTTTAGTTAAATGATTTTTATCTTTAACTATATTATAAGCTTCCTTAAATAACTTTAAATCCTCTTATTTTTTAGTTATTAATGGATACTTATCAAAGTGATCTATTATTATTTGCGGCGCGAGCTCTATTTAAAAGATTCAATTTTAAATAGTAATGCATTTTCATTTAATTCATGTATGTTCCCTGCATTAAAATAAGTTTTTAATAGTTCTAATATAGCTTTATCTTTTTTATGTAAATTTACTTGAGCACGTAATTTAACTACTCAACCCGTTTTACTTTTATCGCTTCTAACGATAGAAATTATAAAGCTTCCTTCACCATCTAAAAATCCAGTAACAGCTCATGGATGAATAGTCATATTATTGTTTATTGTTGATTAAAAAAAAATCTCTAAATTATTGTACTTTTTAGTGCTGCAGCAGCAGCCTTGACAAAAATAAAGTCCTATTTTACAAAGTAAAAACTAAGAAGAGACAATGTTAGAAATATGAATTTCACAAAATAATGAATAATAATAAGAATTACAAATTCTACTTTCCACCAATTCAACCTTTAACTGCGAACGCTCCAATACGTCGTTTAGATTTAGTTAATGAATAAGATACATTGGAGTTAGAGTTTCCTCTAAATAATACTGAGCTTAAACGTTTGAATGATGAATCTACATTCTTTAATCCACCTTTTCATTTTAATGAATAGATAGATCTATCAGCTCTATAACGTTTAGTCAATCTACCTTTAACTTCTAATCTTATACCACTCATATTTTTATAACCTATTGAGTTATAAACTGTATTATGTATTTCTTTTTTATGCTGCGAAGCAGCAGTTTCATGTACATTGTTTAATAATCCATCTAAATTGCTATTAGCATTTATATTAGATATGATTTTTAAATCTTTATATTTATCTAAGAATAAATCAACATTGTTTTGACCTTTAACTAAAGTTCTTTCTTTTATTGTATTTATTTTAGGTAAATAAGCTCTATTTAAAATACTAAACATACTTTTCATATGATTCATTCTTGTCTTCTTTAGTTTTAAGGCTAAAGCATGAGTGAATAAGTCAGTATTATATGCTATAGATTTTAAATTGATTATATTATATTCTATTTTATTTCCTATTATTTTATTTAATATATTACTTAATTTAGGTAATAATATTTGATTATTAAATTTGTATTGATTAAGAGAATACATTAAATCGTATTTTCTTAATAATCTTAGATATGTTTTTCAATATCTATTTATTATTACACTTCATATTTTTTTAAGATAAAGATTCTTTAAATTTATAAATTGATTTAAATATTCTAATTTAGATTGTAAGAATTTTCTTTTAGATATCTTATCTGATATGAAAGCATATTCGTTTTTATTAGTTGTGCAAGCTAAAGATACATTTAATATTTCGTAAATCTTATTAATATTATTTTTATATAATAAGAAGTAACGTTTTATTAAATTTTTACTTATTTTTTTATTTATTTTTAAATATTTCTTCTTTAATAATTTCTTTTCTCTATTAACGGTAAATAATGTAATTATTGCTTTATTATTCGTATGTTTAATTTCAGCATTACTTACATATATTCTTCTTAAAAAATTACGTCTTCTTCTTAATAATATAAACTTTTTAGAACCTACGTATTTATGATCTTTGAAATACAAATTAAAATAACTTTGGATTATTTTATTAATATTTACATCGTTCATTGGTATATTTTTTAAATTGTTTTTATTGTAAGAATAAACAACATTTTTTCATTCTTTAGAAAAGGAAGGTAAATATTTAGTTTTTCCTATATCTCCTACTTTATTTTTTAAAGTAACAGTTTTAGAATTATTATTTAAATTGTTAGTAAATATTTTCATATATTTTATTTGTAATTAAATTTCTTTTATTTTTGTTTTAAATATGTATAATAAAAATGTTGGGTAGTATTAAAAGGATTATCGTGTATATTGCATAACACTCACCTTATAGTCGTTGAACGTTTTTATCTTAAAATTATGCTAAGATAAACTTCGCTTCAAGTTTACTATTATAAGTAATTCTTGAAATTTACCCAATTTATATTAATAATTTTATATGTTTGCATGCGTGCGTGCGGGTATACACCGTACAGAGGTATAACTTTAGTTAACCATACAATATAAAATATTAAAGGACAAACATCCCTAGCGTAGCTTTTCCAATAATCCAAGATCTTTCCTTGTTGCATCTTGTGATCCTATGCCCTGCTTACGCAACTGTAAGATTTGTAGATAATCAAACAGTAAGGCAGGATTAAGCCGTTGAGCTTTTTAGATATTGTAAACATAACTATTTAATAAATAGCTAAAAAATATTAGAAGAACTTCTCCATAATATTTTTATTATCTCTAATTTCTATATAGTGAAAATCCTACCTAATCTTAACTATATTTACAATAAATGCAAATATAATCAATTGTATATGATTAAAAATAAGAATAAATTCTTATTCAAAATTGCAAACAAAATATTTATAAATTTTTAGACACTCCTGTTTACTCTTTACAGGGTCTGTGCCCCACATAAACTGTCCCCTAGCGATAGTTCCTTACCAAAGGGTACCTACTATAATAAATATAGTAAGTTGAATTAGGCTGATCTACTAGTATAAGCATACAGACTATAATTTAACAAGTTGACTCAGTAAAGTCACATAAACTATAATCTACTTATACTCCTAAACCAATTCATTCATATGAAAGAAAAATAAAGGTTTCTCATTGTCATAAATCAATTACCTTATAATCTGAAAATTGTCTATCATAATCTATAATTAGTGACAGTAAAGCTGCATAGGGTCTTCTCGTCTAACTAGAGGTAAGCAGTATCTGCACTGCTATTCCAATTTCACTGGGTCAATCATAGAGACAGCTGTTGTATCGTTACACCATTCCGTTTCACAACTTTTGCCATAGTATTATACCTTAGGCTAGGTTATTGTGATTATTATTAAGCTTAAGTTACTTCATTTCATTTAAGCACCAATTTCTTGGTAACTAGAGCACACCTTACAAAATTAAATTTGAATTTTGAAGAAGCATCTGCTCGTTGCTCTTTTACACATTATCTCCGATAAGAGGTGACTTAGATCCGCGGTAACCTATTTTCCTTTCGTCTATCTCTTTTGATATTACCATACCCCTATTGATTAGATGGGCCATTTTAGTTGTTTTGAACTAAAACTTGGTTAAAAGAGCTTTAAGGTGTTCCCGGAGTTTGCTTCTTTAATTGCACAATATATCAGTTTCCTAAGCTGATTATCTATTAAATTGGTATTTTTATTCAAAATATTCTATTTTAAAGATTCCTTTAAATAATTTACCACTTTCAATGTAAGCTTTTATAGTTTGACCTGTTGTATTTATGTCAAGACTAAAAGATAAAGCAGCTTTCCTAATTGTAGGATATGTAACAATAGTACCAGAAGGTATATGAGTTACTTTTACTGCTATACTTTTTCTAATTATTTGCTCATCATTGAATTTACAGATATAACCTTGATAAGGTTTACCTGTATCAATATATCTATATAGAGTGGTTTTGTTAGAAGGGGCGATAGTATTTAAAAAATTTACACAATCTTTAATACTATTAAAATATTTTATATCTTTATTATTGCTTTCAGATATAAGATGGATCTTTTTACCCTTTTCTTCTAACCTTTCTTTATCTAACATAGTTATTACATCTTCAATACACATACTACAACTTTGTGCACTTTCGATAGGTTGATTTGTGAAAACATATTTATCTAAATAAACAGAATTATTATTTATTATACTATGGTGTATTTTTAATTTAAAAATGAAATCTTCTTGGATAGAAGATGAATATCTCAGCTTAGAAAAATCCTTAGTATACATATATACAGTTTTATATCTTGAACCTGAAATTTGATTAACTACTCTTAAAGTGTTAAGATTAAATCCAGGTTGTAATAAAAAGTATTGTTCTATACTAAGCTCTTGAGAATAAGAATAGTTTTCAATTAATGGTATAACTTGTAAACTAAACGCATTCACACCTTCTTTTCTAAGTAATGGTATAAATTTACCAACATCAGGATGTGTTCCTTTAAAATATCCAATCAGTCTACGAGCTAATGAAGAAGAAGATCCTACATACATACTGCCCGTAGAAATATGAGTTCATATATAAACTCCCGTTTTACAACGTTCATTTCTTATTGTTCCTATAGTATTCAAAAATTTTTCTGTTTTTATAGTATTTACACTTAAATCATTAAATTCCAATCTAGGTTTACCTAAAATAGTATCTAAAATATCTTGAGATATAACTACATTAAGAAAAGATAACACATTATTAACTTCAACAGCAGTTATTAAATAACTACTATTGATATATTTCATAGCTAATGTATAAGAACTGTAATCAGCCCCTGTTCTACTTTGTTTTATCAAAGGTCAATTCTTTTTAAGTAAAGTAGAACAACTATGAAAACGCTGCTTTAAACGCAGGTGTTGGTAAATTTTGAATTGTTTATTTCTTATAATTGTCATATTTAATAGTCGGTGATTTTATTCATGCAAGACCGCATTTAACGGCCAAGGCATTTCGCTACCTTAGGACCCTCACGTTAAGGCCGCCTTTAACCGGGGTTTCCGTCGACATCAAATAGTAGTATATTAAATTATCTCTGTTAACCAGCCGGCACCGGGCAGATATCACACTCTATACTTAGATTTTTCATCTTTCAGCAGAGTGCTGTGTTTTAATTAAACAGTCGTACAACATTATTTCATGCTTCTTCCTCTTTACTTGATATTAATCAAGAATAATGAGCCCTCCTTATTCCGAAGTTACGGTAGTCAATTTGCCGAGTTCCTTTATGATTGTTAGCCCATTTACGCCTTCGTATTCTCTACTAGCTTACTTGTTTCAGATTCTAGGTACGGTTATTCTTCATTTATAATAAACTTACGCTTACTATAAATATATTTACTATTTTTCCAGTACATTTTACACTAAAATGTCGTCCTTAGTAAAAAAGATTTTCTCATCGTTTAAATCTTTAGATAATATAAACTTAGAGGCCGTTACTTAAATATATCCATAAGCTTAAGGCGGAAAATTTTCTTTTAGTTACTCATGTCACCATTCTCACTTGAGTTAAATCATTATCATTCTATTTAAAAAAATAAAACTCGTAATTTAGCTCAACGTTCTGCTACCCCATTAAATTATAATAATATTATCATTATAATATATCATGGACAAGGTTTCGGTATATTGTTTAGATCCGTTAAATTTTCGATGCTTTTATAACTTAACAAGCGCTCTGTTACGCACAGCGATCAGATTTATCATCGGAATACAAAATTTCATTTTTGTGGGTTTCAATTATATTGGCTTGTCATTTTCTTTAGCTAACTTTATCTCTTTTATTTTTGATAGACCTTGTTCCGTTAAATGCTTTTTATCACTAATGATAGAAGCAACTAACTTGAAGTCTTCAAAATCTTTTTGTTTAACTCCTAATAAATGGTATTTGTTAAAAAAAGGTATTACTTTTTCTACTATGTCACTAAACTTAGTAACATGAAAATCTATAATATCTTTTCGAACAGATAAATATCCACATCCTAAATAGTTTATTATGTTTTCCATTAATAACTTATCTTTATTATGTTGAGTTATCTGAAATCTTAATCCAACTTGATACCCTAATTTATTAGCAGGAGAATTCAATAGTCTAATCATAAAATTACCTTCTCCACTAACAAAACCTAGTAACCATTCAGGACTAGGTATTTTATTATCCGGTTGTACACGAGTAATAGGAACAATATTAGTAAATGTTTCTTTTAAAGTTTGATTAAGACCTCAATTACTAGATGCTTTTAAAGCTATTAATTTTAATAAACCATCATTAGTTAAATGTTGTTTATTACTAATTAATTCATATGCTTGTTTAAAAAGCTCGTAGTCCCCATATTTTTGGGTAATTAAAGGATATTTATCAAAAAACTCTATTATCAATTTTATATCTTTTATTGAAGACACTTGAAACTCATAAGCCTCAGGACGAGATTTATAAATTTTACCTACTTTTAAGTTATCTTTCAATAACTCTAATAGATTTTCGTCTTTTTTATGTAAAGATAATTGAAAATAAAGTCTAGTTTTAAAAGGTACATTACTACCATCTTGTTTAAAATTTCTATTGCTTAAAATAGAAATTCTAAAACATCCTTCTGCGTCTACAAGCCCAGTTAATGTGTAAGGGGCTAGTTGGTAATTTATACTTAAATTGCTACAATATCTTACAAATTTTGTATTCCCTAAGAAAGGACTCTGATTTGATAATTCCTTTCGGAACCCATTAGAGTACACCTTAAACGCATTACTGCGTCAACTACCGTCTACTCGTTGCTCTTTTACAACAGTATTTCTAAATACTATTGATTTAGATCCGCGATATCCCATTTCACTTTCGTTCATATTTTGACTTGTTACTATACCTGAGTAATTAGTTCAGCCACTCATATATTTTCATATATGGTTTAGTATCAAAATCTTTAGGGAGTCCCCGGAGTTTGATAGTTTTACCCACATAGAGGACATCCTACGTCCTCCAGCAGGTCATAAAATTATGGCTGCTTCTAAGCCTATCTCCTTGTCGACTTTAATAAAAACCTTCTTAATTTCACTCAACTAATAATTTAGGAACCTTAACTCTTGTTCTGGGCTGTTTCCCTTTCGACATACAACCTTATCATTCTATGTCTGATCATTTAAGATACATCTTTGCCATTCCGAGTCTACATACTCACTGATAAAACCTTCATGGTCCCCCAATTTGTACAATATAAAACATATAAAATGCCTTGTCTGAGATTAAATTCTGTACCTGCTAAGATGTTTACTTAAATTGCCTACTATTATAGGTTTCGCAGAAACGAATCTACTTCTTCTACCCCTTAGGATAAAGCTGAAGTCCTTCTCCCTAAATAACTATTTGTTATCCATTTAACAAATAAATTTGATTACTTTACATATGCTTTAATGGCATATATATTTTTTATTTCTTTACCTGTTTTTAATGCTTTACTTATTGCTGTTCTACTTACATTTAAATAAGTAGCTGCTTTAGTTAAAGTATCAAAAGACAAGTTTTCATTTGTTTGTGTGTTAATCACATTAATTTTTACACCTACATGTTTGATAGCCGCATCGGATATCTTTGTACGTGTTTCATCTGAAAGTATTACACCTTTACGTTTATTTGCTATTTTATCTCGAACATTTTGAGGTAATATTCTACCTGTTGCTGCTATAGATAAATTATTTCTAGCTTCTTCTGTAAGTTTACGTTCTTCTTTAATAAAGTTTCTTCCTTATGTTTAAAACCTAAACTAGATCCTGCTTTAGTTAATATATTATATTCAGGTTTTAATTTATCTATATAATATTGTTCTCTTCTTATTAAATCTTCCTCAATAGAAACATATTCTAATATGGCTAAACTAAAATTAGTATATCCATACTTAAGAAGAGCGTTATGTATAATTGTATTATGTAAAGTTAAATTTTTAACACTATAATATTTATAAAATCTAGTAGTTAAATTTATAGAACTTCCTACATACATCTTATTATTAAGATTATTTATTCATGAATAAATACCTGGTTTATTCTTATTATCCTTTAGGATATTTAATTTATCTAAATCAGAATTTAAATATACTTTTATTGGTTTTAAGTTTCTTATCATAGTTTTATTTATTTATTGTTTTAGCTTATACAGCTTTAATACGTAAATTATTTTAATCGTAAGTTAGTAAGTTTAGTAATCAAATTTATTCTGTATCCTTTCGGATAGGGTCTGACTATATCTTAAGCTAAATATTATACCTAATCGGTAAATATAAGCCAACCAACATTTAGTCGATGAACTGCACACCTTTACTAAAAGCAGTCGGTGCTTGGCTGCGGATTACCCATTATACTTACGTATATCAATCTAGATATTACCATACCACGAGTCATTACCTGTGCCACAAATATGTTACCATACTTGCTTGGTTTAGATTGCTTTAGGGCTTTCCCGCAATTTGATGATTTATTGCAGAAAGTTCATTTCTACACACTGGCTATTTAAAGAGAGCTTACCTCTTTTCTTCGAACCAGCTATCCAAGTCAGTGTTGTCTTTCACTACACCTACCACGGTTCTTCGGAGATTTTTGCTACAATCACCCGTTCGGACTTTTATAATCCTGACCATGGTAAAATCACCTGGCTTCGGGTCTAACTTTAGACACTTATTCATTATTTTAACGTTCGGTTTAACTACGCTTACTTTTCAGCTCGCATCTAATGTTAACTTGGTGACCCATTATGCAAAAGGTACGTTCTAGAGCTTGCGCTCACGAACTGCTTATAAAACTACTATTTTTGTTTTTGTTCCCTCATGGTACTTTTCACTATCGCTTATGTATTATATTTAGCCTTTGAGGAAGGTTCCCCAATATTTAAACAGTTTTGATACCGTTCTACTTTTTAGGCTCCTCTACTTTCGCTCACGCTATTCATAGAATCTCTTTTGATTTCTTTTCCTGAAGTTACTAAGATATTTCAATTCACTTCGTTTAGTATTAGATTTCTCTTAGAGTTTATACATTTATAAGAGTTTTTACTTATTTATGTAACTTATTCTCTTTAATACATAGCTTAAATTCCATAATAGTTTCTTTGTATACTTATATTTTTATAATTAATAATTATATATCAGTTTTTCTTTATTTCTAATAGTTCTAATATTCGAATTATTATACAAATAATCGGGTTACTAGGAATCGAACCTAGTTACTCTCCGTCCCAAACGGAGTGCCTAACCATTCCGGCTCTAACCCGTATTATGCTAATACATAATATCTTTATTATAAAGAAAGTAAATAGTTTTACTATGAATAAGGTAAATATCTATTTTTAGTTAACCTGTTAAATGAATTACTAGAAGATGCTTTAGCATAGTCCATATTATAAAGTATCATTAAATAACAAGAAAGTATAAAATCTATAGGACTTAGGTCTTTTTTAGCGATCAGACATTTCTTATTATATTTACTTTTTCTTCTTGAATTTCAGTAAATATACAGTTAAGATCAGATTAATCCCCCATTTTTTAAAATATATAAGGTATTTTGATTATATTTAGGGTTACTTAACGTCCCTTCTGTGAAATACTTAATACCTATTTTAATATATATTCTTTTTGATGGTTCTTGTACTTCTAAGGTTTCACATTCAAATGTATCATCTAGAACTATACAAGATATATATAATATATCAACGTTCATACGTTGCTGCAGCAATATTAGATAAAGTATTTTCAACTGAATTCTTAATTATTGCCATTTTTATATTTAAGTGAGTTAAATCACTTATTGAGTTATTACTTATAGTTAATAAAAAAATAAGATCTTATTTTTTTTATATTTATACTATAGTTTCCTCGGTGTGTTTAAATAACTTTACATCATTTTTTTCTCTTTTCACTCGCTATTTCAGTCCTTAACTTATAGTTTCTATAAAGTTGGTCACGCAGTCCTTTACGTACTTTTTTGTGATAAACCCTATACAAAGCACGAAATATTTACCATGCCTGTTTATGAGAAGCACAACTTGGCGACATTAACCTGAGCCCTCCTCAGTTCACGGAATATTAAACGTGACATACCCCTTCGAGGGCAGTGTAGCTGCTACGCTAGAGCTTCATTTGCTATACTGGAGCCAGCTAAACGGTACTTAAGTTTAACAAACCTACATTACTATTAAGACATTGTCAGTCTTTGTACTATGCTACAAGACTACTAATTTAAACAATAAATAGCTAAAATATTTATACAAATACCACCTAAACATATAATAAACAATGTAGAGATATTTCATATTAAATAATATCTTTGAAATTTAATACGTAATTTAAAAAAAGCATTTAAAGAAGGATATTTTTGTTCCAAGTTAAAATATTTTATAATTTCATTACTAAATAACGCTACTAATATGTTAAAAACAGTTAACATAATAACTAAGAATAACAATATATGTAATAAAGAAGCTTCTTCTAAAAGACTCATATTGTTAAGATAGTCATATAAACTATTTAAACTAGGCATAAAATTATTACCTTTACCACTTCCCTTACTATCACTAAAACCATCCAATAACTTCTTAATCTTCTCAGTAACAGAAAGCATATCACTAACCTCTTTATGTAAATTCTCTTTATTACTACTCAAATCAGAATTTGAGTCAAATTTATTTAAAGAATCTAAAACACTCTTACTTTTATATTCAGCAACTTTTAGTTGTTCTTGTAAACTAGATATATTATCATCCGATACTTCAGTATTATTATTAAAAGAATCCTTCTTAGAAATACTACTACAATTATCTTTTAACAATTTAATATTAGTAGCAATTTCATCTAACTTAGCATCTCTTTCAGCTTGAATCTTAGATTTATCTAAATTGTCTTTAAGATCTAACAATTTACTACCATAATGATGTGCTACAATCCCACTAGCAAATAATCCTAAATTTTGCATTTGTTTAAAAATATTTTTCATTCTCATTATTTGTAATTATTAATGCTTTTGTTCACTCGCCACTGTCCACGCAGTCCTTCAGCTTTTTTTGCGTTTAAATATCCTTACCTATATAGAATTAGGAACATGTATTCTACATAAGAATAACTTTTACGTTACGTATTTAATAACAGTCATATTTTTAACGTAAAAGGTTACTTTACTAACTCGCAAAACAGTTCCCTATATTTACTTACTCCGACTAAGCTACAATAAGGTTCACCAGCTTTCATCACATCTCTATAAGCACTTATTCTTGTTTATTTATTAAAAGTATGTTTCCTTTATAGTATTTCGTAAAGAAAATACGAGTAGCTAGTGAAGATATAGTTAAACCGTTAGTAATACTAATATCAAAATTAACAAATAACTCGTGATTAAAAGCTTTAATAACTTGATATAAAGCTAGTAAGTCCTTAGTAAGATATTTAATAGATTCTTCTTTAAAATCTCATCTTTCAGAATAAATAGTTTTATATGTATCTATATCAACACCCTTATAATCTTGAATTTTAGTAAATAACCAATATAAAATAAAGTATTTTCATTAGCAAAATCATGAGAGAAATTTCCTTTTAATGTTGAAACATTAAAAGTTTTTGCTAATTTAGCTAAAGAGGAATTTAATATAGTATAACTATCACTAATAGTAATATAAACCTTCTTTTTACCAATCATTTGACTAATTATAATTTTAATAATATTATATTTAAAAGTAGGATAGAAAGTATAAATATTTGGATATTTAATCGAAGTCTTTAATATATAATATAGATCAGAATTTGCTAAGTTATGACAATAATAAGTATGTACATCATATTTAAACATAGTGTCTAACATATTACATATCACTAAATCACTATTTTTAGTTTCAGAGTCTATATAAAATATATCCGCAAATTTATGGAGCTTGCGCAAGCTCATGTATAAATACCTGCAAGATAAATAAACTCCGTATTTTTAGAAGAAGTAGGTTTAGCTACTTCTAAATCAATAACACCAATTTAACTATTCTCTATACCTGTATCATTATTTTTAAAAAAGGTTCTTACTGATATCCTGAACATTTAAATCTCTATTAATAGAAATAATCTGTTTATTATTAGTATTAAACTTAGTAATAGTGTTGTGATCTTATCTAACAATCTCTCCTTTAGATGTTTTGTCTATTACAAAAGAAAGCAGGTTACCTAAAAAATAAAAACATATCTTATGTTGATGAACATAATAATTAACGATAACTAGAATGTAAAGAGGTTTTGTAATATCTCTAACGTAGAACTTATATTCACCTTGGTGAATATTAAAAATCTCTTAGTTCAATGTTAAAAAGCTTATTATTATAATGAAAAGTAACCAAAATAATAAGGTCTTGCTTCGCACAAAATTAAATCTAATATCACTTATCATACTACCAATTAAATTCTAATCTTTAATTTAGAAAGGTGCAATAGCTAAATTCTTTCTAATATCTAGAGCTATATTTTTAATTTAAAAATTATCATCCTGTTTAACATCAGTAAGAATCATTCTATCAAATCTTTTAATAAAGATCTTGCTGGCTGCTTCTTGCTTCGCTAGAAGCAGCATGCAGCACTAAAAGGTGATTTTGTGGAGGCGCAAGCTCATTATAATTTTCCAATAAAATATCTATTCTACTAATAATAGAGTCGTATAAATGATCTAATATAGCAACATCCTTTTTATTATAACACGATTTGTTTACCAGCCATTTTGTGCGAAGCAAGACACCATTCCCATGATTGACTTAACAAGTAAAAAATGATATTTATCGTGTTCTAAATATTGTTTAATAGTCTCCAATAAATATTGTTTAGTAATAAACTTTTCAGTGGTAAAACGAATAATTAAAGTCTTCCCTTTAATGGTAATCAAACCGTTATGATCCATATATTTAACTTTGGAATCGAAGGAGGAAGCAAAAGAATGCTTGGTTTGTACTACAGTAGTAGTAGAGAAACATCTAGTATTTCATAATAATTTTAAAAATGTTATCATAATTTGTTGTTTTTGTAATGTAAGTTGAAACTTAGTCTAGAATAGCTCTATTAGAGCGGGTTAAAACTAAAACACTATTAATTAAAAAAGGACTCTGGGGTCTTTCGTAAAACAGTGAGTAGTAGGAGTGTAATCAATAAAGAATACTCTCCTCATATAGTTGTAAAGAAAAGTATAAAAGTTTTCGTGTTCTCTATGCACGACCGACTTTGCCATAATATAAATAAAATTATTAAAACAAGAGTACTTGGACTTGAACCAAGAATTTGAAGGTTGAAGCTTCCTATTTTGCCAATTAAACTACACTCTTTTATAATATAGTTCAGAGAATATCCGATTCGAACGGATGTAGCTATTTCTAACCTAGTAAAACTCAAACTTACCGCCTTAAACCACTCGGCCAATTCTCTTTAATGTGTATACTAATTTAGTATATATATATATTATTTATAATTCCTCAGTGGATCGAACACTGATAATATCCTTATCAAGAATACACTTTACCTGTTAAGTTAAGGAATTTTGAGTAATAAAGGATTTGAACCTTTAACATTTTGTGTGTAAAACAAACGTTCTGCCAATTGAACTAATTTCTCTTTTAAGGTTTAATTATACCTTAAATTTATTATTGTTTAACAGTATCCTGTTTTATTGTTATAACGATAGCTCCTACCATTACTACTAATAAAATTATACTTACAAGGAATAATCACATACTGTAAGATGTATATAAAATATTACCTATTGTTGATATATGGCTTGTTTCTGTAATTGTACCATCTCAACTGTTACTTGTTACAAACATAACATTATGTGTGTTTATGTCTAGATTTTTACTTGTATTCATTATTATATCATTATATTTACTTGTAGGTAAATAGTATAATATGTTACTTAATTTACTGTTATAACTATTTAATATAGCTACGTAGTAAGGTAATAATTGGAATAATGCATAGTTAAATAATATTGTTATAAATAAAGCTAAAGGTATACTATTTACATTATTACTTTGTAATTCACTTGTTCTTATATTTATTAACATTAATATGAACAAGAATAAAATAGATACTGCTCCTATATATACTATTAAGTATGAAAAACCTATAAATGTTAATCCTGATAATATTAAATATACAGATATTGATCCAAATAAACCGATTAAAGATAATAATGAAACTATAGGATTTTTATTTATTATAACTGCTATACTAAATAATAATGCTATTACACTTAATATATCTAGAAATTCCACTGTATATCCACTTGTTAAGATATCCTGAACAGAGAATAATTGATTCATATTTATTTATATTGAGTTACCTAAGATTAGGAAATATATTGGAGCAATTTGCTCTAAAGCTTTTAGATTAATTTATATAGCTGTATACACAGCAAGTTTACGGGTAGTCAGATTTGAACTGACGCACGCTGAGTGGAAATCAGAAAGTCTACCATTAACCTATACCCGTTTAGAGAAGAATTTCTCTATTTTATTTAATATTAAGATCCTCAGTAGTACATTGAAACGTATAAGAATAATCATACAACGTCAACAAAATGTCAGTATAATATACCTCCTTCATAACCTAAGTGGTGGTGATCTGTTAAGTGGTATGCTAATATTCTTCATAATCCTACAGCTAAGAATATTGTTCCTACGATAACGTGGAATCCATGGAACCCTGTACCGAAGAAGAAACATGTACCGAATACCCCGTCACTTATTGTGAATGATGATACGTTATATTCTATTCCTTGGAATACTGTGAATATTAATGCTAATAATACTGTAAATAATGTACCGTATATAGCTCCTGATCTTTCTCCTTTAATTAAAGAATGAACTAAGTACAACCTATCCTAAATGGATAAAATTGCCTCTTTCCCGAACCCAGCGGGATGCTTTCACATCACTAGGCTCTCCATGAAACGCATTCCTTATACTACTTTCTAATTATTTTCTGTGATATTCCATATGACAGGTTCTACATAGAGGGATTTGCTTTCTACGTCTCCGTACCATTAATTTTTCTAAAGAATTTAATTTAGGATTAAGATCCTTCATATGCCTTATATGGTGCATTTCCACTCTATATTTTGAATTACATTTGGCACATTCTAAGTCATCAAGAGTTGATAGGGATACAGATCCGTATAACGCTTTGATAACTGGACTACTATCCGTTAAGAACTTTAACGTAGTTTTATATGAAGGATTTAAAAAGCTATAAAATTTCTTCTTCTTTGGGTCCTTCATATCCTTATGTGTTACTCCTAAATTGGGTCCAAATTTATTAAAAGTTTTCGCCATCGTACCTAACGAGAATTTAGCTGTAAGTAGTTTAGCACATGATTGTTTCAAGTAATATCCTACTGTACTAGCTAATCTTGGGTAATTATGTGCAAATTTATAATAATTTAAATACCCTCTAAACACAGCATTATACATATGTATAATTTGTCTATGTTCCAAGGACATTCACACAAATTTTGGACTAGATTTGTTGTTTTTCATAAATTCTGCATTATGCAGTTTATTTACTATTCTTTGAATAGGAGCCTCCATTCTAATCTTTTTAGAATTTCTTCTTAAAATATTATTATGCTTGGGCTTAGAATAACTGAATTCTTTTGCTCTTTTTATGTTAGTTCCTAGGAATAATACGCTTTCTGTATTTAGATTTGTGATCTTAGTTTTAGATTCGCTTAAAGTTAATCCCATAGCAGATAATTGGTTTTTAACCTTGGTAAGTATTACCTTAGTCTCTTCCAAAGTACCCTTCACCCCTATTATTCAGTCATCTGCATATCTAACATATGAGATTTTCTTAAAATTCGGGTCGCTAAAATTAGCTGAAGGATATAATCTACTTTCTTTAGCTAAACTTCTAACTAATTGCATATCATTTCTCTTCTTAGCTCTTGATATTCTACTATGGTAGTTACCCGCTATTGAAGACAATTTAGATTTAGACCCCTTGTCGAAATCTTCTTTGAGTCTAATAACCATTTTGTCCAGTTCGGACATAAATATATTAGCTAAAATGGGACTAATTATAGATCCTTGAGGAGTTCCTACTATATTACTCTGATATTCTCTGAATTCGAAGTAACCTGTTTTCAAAGCTTTTCATATTAATCTAGTGAATTTACGATCAAGAATTTTATCTTCCACAATATCCATTAACTTAGAATGATCAATAGAGTCAAAACATTTTGAAATATCTCCCTCTATTATTCAGGTTGATGGTTGAAAAGTCTGTTTAACTGCTTTTAATGCAGTATGACAACCTCTCTTGGGTCTAAATCCATGACTACAATCCAGAAATATAGGTTCGAAAACCGCTTCGAGGATCATTCTTATGGCCTCTTGAACAATTTTATCTCTAGGAGACGCAATTGTAAGAGGTCTAGTACCACCGGAAGCCTTTGAAATTTTTATTCTTCTGGCTGGTTTGAATTTAAATGATTCATTCTTTAGTTTTTCAACTATTTCTTGAATTACTTCAATTGACATACCATCCAATGTTTCCGGGTTTACACCTGGAGTCATTTGTCCGGGGTTACTTTTTAATTTTTCATAAGCTATTCCGTATATTTCAGGATCACACAATAATTTGTATAGATTTCTATCTATAGGTTCAGAATTTTTATTTTTAGATCTTTCGTATAAGTCTTTCAATTTCTTTATTACATTAGACTCTGGGTCTATAATACATCCTGTACTGTAACTACGAATATTGAAAGCGCCTTTCACTACAACCCTTCCCCTTATATCTGCAGAGTTACCTACAGTTTTGAGTACTATGATTGTTCTGTTACCATAGGAATTACTTCCCTTAGGCAATCCGAGAGTTGCTTTGTATACTCAATTACTTTCCTTAGGTTGTCCACTCTTGTTCTTAATTATGTTTCTTACATAACTCGTAAAAGTCTCTCAATTCTGTATACCACCACTCAATTCACAGAAGACTCTAAACGTCCCATTCCTTCCAAGACGATTCCCTACGCGAGAAGACGATGAACAATAGACTTTAGGCAATCAAGCTTTAACCATAGAAAGAACAGTCTCAACTAATATTAATTTTAGAAGGTTTATTTTAATTATAGTCTTTACATGAGATGCTATGTTCAGTATCGGGTTTTCCCCTCCACCTAACTCATGGACTGCATATATGTTTGAGAAATATATATCTCTTGATAGAGATTTGGTACACAAGCACAGCTCGCGCACGTGGTGTGCGTAAGTTATAGTAGCACCACTAGATAATAAGATTACTGTGTTTAATAAAGGTAATTCGAAAGGATTTACAGGTTCTATACCCATAGGTGGTCATTGAGCTCCTAGTTCTACAGTAGGTGTTAATGCACTGTGAAAGAATGCTCAGAATATAGCTACGAAGAAACAAGCTTCAGATACTATAAATAATATAACACCTAGGTTTAATCCTTTTTGTACAGCAAGGGTATGATTCCCTAAGTAAGTCAATTGTAAAAGTAACTTTAAAAAGTCTTTACCTTAAAGATAAAAACCGATAATTAACCTAGAAAGTACAATGTGTACCTTAGTATAATAAAATAATCATAGATAATTAGTGGTTATAAAAATTTTCAAGATGGTCTCAATTAAATTCACTACGTTTGTTATTCATAGAATTTTTTATATTACGTACTTCAAGTATTTCTTCTCTTGTTAATCTTTTACCTAAATAATTTAATACTTTAAAAAAAGATAAATAATTCAAGTGTTTACTAGTCATCAGAGGAAATTTACTTAAATAAGTAGTTATAATAAAGTGCTTTCTATCCGATTGAGCATAAAATACTAACATGTTTGATGGATTTTTAAATAAAGGGCTATTGCTTATTTTTTTATTTAAATTAACTTGGAAAAATTTGGCTAATTCTGTCATAAAAATAACATTAGATTCACCTGTAACTCTGTTAAGTTCGCTTTGATTTATAGAAAATACACATTGTACTCTTCCACGCGCTTCTGACTCATCAGATCCGTATGAACCTGTTAATTTTATAGAGAAATGGCCATCCGCATCAATAAAACCTGCTAATCAGCTATTAGACTCTAAATTACTAGTATCTAATGGTAATTTAGACAAATTAGTATTTCTTCATTTATTTAAATTATCTATAGCTTTATATAATGCTAATATCTTAGGGGTTCTAAATTTACCGTTTATAAGATTGATTATATTAGTTACCGCCTCTCAATTTGTTATACTATATCTACATGCTCCATTTTTTTCTATCTGTATAACTCCAGTATTAAGAATTTTTTTTAATTTTTCGAACATAGGTATTTCATTCTTACCAAAAGTAAAAACTATTTTTGGAGACTCTTTCTCTCTATCCCCTTTTCTAATTATTATTGATCCATCCCCTTCAATTAATCCGGCAAGATAATAAGCCAATTGATTATTTCTATTAGTACTAAAGTGTCTAGTGTTATTAAAAGATGTTTTAGTCTTTAAACTATTTAATTTTAATACACGGAACCCTTTCGTGTAATTACCTAAGTAAGTCAATAATAAAATATATTTCTATATTTGTTGGACTATATCTTAATTAATAGGTTATAATAACGTATTAATTTTTAACGTTTAGTCTCTGAAGGTATTAAAAGATAATTAATCTATTAATTCCCTGCTGATCATCCTTAATAAAGGGTTTTCCAGCAATTGGTTAAATTTAAAGAAGGCACTTACATCATTATAATTTATTTATTAAAGCTCTAATTCTTAATCTACCTTCTTCAGATAGATGTTCTTTAGATATTATCATATTATAAACGATTTTTCATTTATTATAGTCATTAAGTTTATTTCCTATTAAAGGATATTTATCAAAATAGTTAATAATGATTTTAATATTATCAATAGAAGAAACATATAAAGATAAAACTTTACCTGTTTTATTTTCATAAGTAGTTAAGTTACAATTTAAAAAAGAAGCTAACTCTACCATAAAGGGTTTCATATCAGACGATGTAGATTTATCATATGAACGTTGGTCTAATCTAAATTTAAGTGAAATACTTTCGCTTACAGATCTTTTACTTGTTTCTGATTTATCTTTCTTTTCTATATATTTAATCCCAAAATGCCCATCAGCTTCTGTAAAACCTGCAAATCAACTATTATCTTTATAATTTCCATTATAATTACTTTCAGGTATATTTAAATCGTATTTAGCATTAATGAATTGAATTAAATCATTAAATCTTTTATTTTTAGGTGTTCTTAACTTACCATGTATTAAATTAATAATATAAATTAGACTTTTTATATCTCCTATAATATAACGTATTACATTATTACCTGAAGATTGAAAACGTCCTATATTACCTAATTCGGATTGAAGAAAAGTATACATACCTAAATTATCCTTATGAGAAGTGAATACGATTCTAGGATTAAGGACTCTATTTAAGGTAGTATTACCTAAAGAAGGTAAAGAAATATGTCCGTCACCTTCTAAAAGACCGGCTAAGTAATGACCTAAATTATCATCTTTATTAAAAACTGTAATATTGTTATTACTTTTATAATCAATTAATGTTTTGTTAATATCATCAGATGATATGGCCCTAGTTATACTTAAATTATAATGAGAAACGACTGGTTTACCTTCTGAGATTATATCTCTAAATCACATAGTCATAGATGCAACTAATGTACCTAATGCTAAGTATAGGAAGATATAACTATTATTAAATAAGTGCATTGATAATGCAGCGTTTACTGTTAAAGTAAATAATGAGATACTTGTGTATAAAGGTCACGGTGAAGGTGACACTAAATGGAAAGGATGGTCTTGAAAATTACTTCTTATTGTGTTTGTCATTTATATAAATAATTATAATTAAATTAGTTTCGAACATTGATTTAAAAGCCCCTAAGACGAATCGAACGTCTTATATAATATTTCCCCCTAAGGGTTTGTAAAAAAAAATAAACAATTATTATTTCTTTTACTGCTGCATGCTTCGCTAGAAGCCAGCTAGCAAGATTTTTCTTTTATTTTTTAAGATGTAGATCTATAAATTTGTCTAAATTATCATACAACTGAGTTATGAAATAACATTCGAAAGATAAGGATATAAATAATACAATGAATATTATAAATATATATACATTACTAGTTTTCTTATTTAAATTAACTAGATAAATTAAATAGCTATTTAATTTGTTCCCTATTAATTTATTTAATTTAATGTTATTTTCATAGCTTGCACACAAATAATATTTAAACAAAAACATAATAAATAATATAAGAAGTAAAAATAAGCATGTACTTGCCAAAGTATTCATAGATAACAATAAAATCTTTAACTCACTAAGATTATTGAATCCATCATTTAATAATTTATTTCCTCCTTCAATATTAATATTACTTGTATTAGGTAAATCTGTATTTTTATTATTAGAACCACTATTAATAACTTTATTAATAATCGTAGTTCCTACATGAATAGCTCCTGCAGCTCCTGCGGAACCTATAATTATACCTGCTTTTTGTAAAGGAGTGCTTCGCACACCTGATTTACCTATAGCTTTTGCTACTGCTCCCGAAACACCTGCTATAGTACCTGCAACACCTATGTTACGTACTAATACTTCAGCAGCATCTTTATTAACTTCTATACTACCTCCTATACTAACATTATTAGAGATATCTCTTTTATTACCATCTATATGTAAAACTACATAATCATCAAGAATTATTATATTAAAATAGATTAATATAACAGTAAATAGTATTAATCATAAAGGAGTTAATACTTGTAAAAATTTAATATACTTATTTTTTGACAGTGAGAAATCGTCTAAATATCACAAAGTAATATTAAGAAATAAAATAAAAGTTAATAAACTCAAAATAAAAGAATTTAAGTTAAAATTATTTATATAAAACATAGATAAAAAAAAATTAAATTAGTTTCGAACATTGATTTAAAAGCCCCTAAGACGAATCGAACGTCTATCATGATATTAACAGTATCATGCTCTACCGTTGAGCTATAGAGGCTAAACAGTAAGAATTGAATTAAATATTTTAGTATATAAGACATTAATTTACTGAGACGGTAACTATGTAACTTAATACTAAGTTATATTATTAAGAGCGGAGTATCTATAAATTAAAGTTTAATTATAATATCTACATATAAGTGTAAAAGAATATGCTTTATTATTGTAGCTCGCACACGTATAAAAAAGTTTTATAGTATTTTTACGTGTAGTTAGAGATAAAGTTTTATTTATTATATCTTTACTAAATTTTACTTCTATAGAACGAACAAATTTTTGGTTTTGTGTGCGAAGCTGCGAAGCTGCGAAGCTGCGAAGCTGCGAAGCTGCGCTGCAGCTTCGCTATGAAAGTAATAAATATTTATTTAGATTTATAGAAAGAATTATTCTTTCTTGATTTGATGTATTAAATTTATTCATGATTTATTAATATTATTAATAAAAAGAAGCAAAATCTTCTAACGGAAAAGAGGTGAATTGAACACCTAAGTGTATAAAACACGACACGTAGCAAGTGCCTTACCCTACCAATGGAAGACTTTCCCATAGCTTTATATAAAGCAGCCAGCGTTTTACTTAGGTAAACAAATACCAAGGTATATAACGAATTAGATCAGACTCGAACCGACATCTATTTCCGTGACAGGGAAATCCTTTACCTAATTAAGTTACTAATTCTAGGAGACGAGAGATTCGAACTCTCAAAACATATTATGTACTAAATTTACAGTTTAGCCCTTCTTGCCAATAAAGGAACCCTCCTTTATATAATATATTTTATTATATTATATATATAATTATGGTTAAAATTAATTAATCCCGTGCAACTTCCACTACACGAACCGTATTTCGACTTAACACTAATTAGAGTCACGCATACGAAGATTTCCAATAATAGAATATAAAACCTGCTTGTTATTTTTACTAATCATTGAAAAAGCAAACTTATTGCGCATACTCTTTTCAGCATGTGACGAGTGGTTAGTACCAATCCAAGGTTAATTCACCGTGACATGGTGATTCACGATTACTAGTAATTACTTATTCATGTAGTCGAGTTTCAGACTACAATCCTTAAAATTTATATCCTATTTTTAGAGATTAGCTTAAATTCACATTTTTGCATCTCTTTGTGTAGGAATATGTGGCACGTCTATAGCCCACAATATCACACAGCGATCAAATTTATCATACAAATAAATCAAATAAATTTATTGATTCATACTAGATTTAATAGTTAATATTTGATCTAACCCTTCTTGAGTTAGATGTTGCTTATTGTTCACCATTGTCACAACTTTATCAAATTCTATAAAATCTAAACTTTTCTTACCTTTAATAGGGTACTTTTTAAAGAAAGGTATAATTACATTACTAATATCTTTTAAATTAGTTATTTGTAAACTAACAGAGTTACTTTTTAAATAAACATACTTATCTTCAGTTAAATTAAAGAATTTAACACAAAAATTAATTAACTCTTTTTCTCTTATGTGTAAATCTATAGAAAATCTTAATTGAACTCTTGTGCTTAACTTACTAGTTAAAGATTTACTTATTTTAATATTAAAACTACTATCTCCACTAGAAAATCCGGCCATTCATTGAGGATTCGGTATATCTTTAAATATATACTCAGGTTTATTTGCCTCAATGTCTTTTCAAGTAGGGAACTCTTGTTTAAGTTTAGTAGTTAAACCTAAATTAAGAATTGATTTTAAACCTACTACTTTAAGAAGACCTGGATCTTTAAGATGTTTTCTTTCCTTTATAAGAATAAAAGCTTGTTTAAATATATCATAATCAACTCTTTTACATGTTACAAGCGGATATCTATCAAAATGATCTATAATTACTTGTAAGTCTTTGATAGATTCAACTCTATACTGTAAAGAATGTTTACCATGTTTATGTATATTACCTACTTTTCAAAAATATTTTATATTTTCTAAAATATCTAGATCTTTAGAATGTAATCCTATAGCAAATACGGGCTTAACTCTTCAATTTGTGTCATAATTTTCATTATGTTGAATTGATATAGAGAAAGTTCCTTCTGCATCGGTAAAACCTGTCATGAATCAAGGATTAATTAAACCCATAACATCTTTTTTCTGGGAAATGTTATTGGCTGAATACGTCCTTATTTGATTTATTTGGTTAGAAAGGATTTTGACTTGATAATTTCTTTCGAAACCCGTTAGAGTATACCTTAATGTCAATTTCTTAACATAACTACCGTCTACTCGTTGCTCTTTTACAAATAAAGTATTACCTTTATTTGACTTAGATCCGCGATAACCCATTTCTTTTTCAATCATTTTCTGGCTTGTTACTGTACCTGAGTAATTAGTTCAGCCACTAGTATATTTTCATATATAGCTTAGTACCAGAAACTTTAGGGTGTCCCCGGAGTTTGATAGTTTATCCCACGATCATGATTTCCTAGATCATTCAGCAGGCCATGATGACTTGTCTTTGTCCCCTTTTTCTTTCCAAATCCTGGATCAAATGCTTTATCGTAGAGCTTACGCTTTAAAAAAAATAAAGCCAGGGATTGCGTTAATTTCATGGAAACCACAGTTTCACAACATTAACTGAAAACAGCCGTGCAACTCCTGTAAAATATTCAAATTGTGGTAAGGTTTTTCGTGGATCATCGAATTAAACAACATACTTCACTACTGGTGTCAGAAACGGTCTAGTGATTTCAGTTCCTGCGTTGCCACATTACTCTTGAGGTGGAATGCTTACACTTTCATTTATAGACTAAATATTGTTTAATAGTTAGTTTACTACTGATAAACTAATTTATTAAAGCTCAATCTAACCTATGGCATTCATCATTTACTGCAAAGACTACTTGGGTATCTAATCCTGTTTGTTCTCTGTGCCTTCGTCCTTCAACGTCAGTTTTTACATAGAGGGCTGCCTTCGCCTTTACCGAGTCCCTTTGGTATAATAGAATTTCATCTCTCCTCCTCAAGTACTGCCCTCTTATATCAAACTCTAGTCAAGTACTAACATTATAGAAGCTATATTGACCGTCTAGGTACCCTTTAAACCTAATTAAGATGAATAACACTAGTCTCTTACGTATTACCGCGACTGCTGGCACGTAATTAGTCAAGACACGATATATATACTGTCATTATCAATATATAAACAAAGCTTTATTCAATTTTAATACAATCTTATAGATTATATATAGTAATATAATCAAAGTAAGACTTGCCACTTCTCCAAGTTGCCAGTTCAGCCGTTAGGCCATTGACCAAGATTCCTCACTGCTGTACTAACTTGCATTGGGGTTTTTTCAGACCCAATGTGGTCGATCAACCTTTCAGCTTCGACTACGAGAGTTTTAGGCTAGTTAAGCCATCACCTTAACTACTACCTATCCCGAAGATATTTATTGTCCTCTTAAAGCAGGATTACATATCCCTTTATGTATTATGAAGGATTTACCTTCACTTTAAGGTCGGCTAAGAATATCATTATACTCACCTGTACACCACTTTTTAATTTATGCGAAAAAGCTATCAATTAAAACGTACGATTAGCATGTGTCAAGCACTTGGACAGCATTCAATCAGAGCCATCACCAAACTCATCTATTTTTATGATATAAATTTCTTTACATCACTATAAGTTCTAACTTATTTTGTTATAAGGAGAATAATAAACTATATAATGTTTTGTTTATAACCTTAGTTATAAGATTACTAGTCTAATTTAAAATTTATATTGGTTCGCTTAGTAAATAGCTAGCCAGCTTAGTTGGCTATATATGAATAAACAACTATTCATTACTTACTATTAGTTTCTATTATTATAATTTATAATTTTCATTATTCTTTAAGTTATAGATAAATTATTATTGTATATATAATTTTCCTAAATAACTATTTATTCTCACTTATTATTTGGATTTTTATTTAAGCATATTTGGTTTTATGCTGTTAACACGTATATTAGTGTAAATCTAATCCATCTTTAATATATGAAGAAGTTAATACTACGAATACTTGTGCTTTATATTTTTTTATTGTTTATTATGTCAGCTAAAATCTCAATATTATTTGATAGATAACTAGATACGTATAAAGTAACAAAACTAGCTATTAATAATAATAATCAAGCTATTCCTATCCATATTTTGTTGTATCTTGATGTAAATGTAAATCATTTTATAATTAAATTATAAGTTGTCACACCAAATATACGTTTAATAAATAGTAAATTTCATTTTTTACTTGTAATATTATCAGCTATGTATAAAATTAACATAATTATTATTAAATAAGTGATACATATATGTAAGACATTATTAGCATTTAATAAACTTAATATTGTATCTAGATCTGCTCCAGGTTCTATAGAGAAGGCTGAAGAAGTAAGACTATTATTTGGGGAAGGTATATTAGATGATGATTTAGTTGCTTCTGAAGTAGTTACTTTGCTACTGTCAAGACTATTAATAGTATTAACCACTGTAACTGTACTACCTGCTATAACAGCTCCTGCTGTCATTAAACCTAATTTAGCTGTAGTATAAAGTCCGCTGGTTTTAGCTAGACTAGCTCCTGCTTTTATTCCTGCTACCGCTGCACCTGTACCTAAATTTGTTAATCCTTTAGTTACACTAGCAGGTATATTAATACTAGTATTGTTAAGATTTATAGTATTTTGATTATCATCCACTTTTACTGTGATAGGTTCTTTTATACCTTCAGGGGCCATAGCATAGACTGTGTCCATCATAAAGTATAATGTAATACTAATTAATACCATAACTAAAAGGTATTTAGGTTTTATATGACCTTCAAACATAAAATAAAAAATAGGGCTGATAAGATTATAATTACAAAATCCATTAATTAAGTATCTACTTTGGGTACATATATATCTTTAAATAACTAATTATTTATAACTTTAAGTTATAATACAAATACTATTTATTGTATCTGTTTTTATTCATATGATCTATTAAATAATTAAGTTTAGCTGTATCATCTGCAGATAAGTTTTTAATACCTTTACCTAAATTATTGTACAGTATCTCAACACCTAAACAAAAATTGTGAAAATCTTTATTCTTTTCACCTTCTAAATTATACTTAACAAATAAAGGCAGTATTTTATTATGAAAATATTTTTTATTTCTAACGGCTAAATAAACCATGTTTTCACTTCCTTTTTTTAAACTAGCTTTATAGGCTAATATTTTCTTATATGCCCCTAATGTTAGATGATCACGGTTATTCATTAAAAAAGCTACTTTTTTAAACAAATAGTATGAAATCAACTTAGTATAGTGTAAAGGATAATTAGTGAAATGAGGAATTACTACTTTTAATATATCTGACAATCTGGTTATTCTATAAGAAACATAATCTTTATTAATCTCCTACGTTGTCAAAATATGTTTTTAATTTATATAGCATATCTATATCATAAGGATGAACTGTAATTTGATATATTAATCTAACAGTATATCCTATTTTTGTTGTACTAGCTGATACAGTTTTAATAGTAAAATTACCTTCACCATCTGTATAACCTGTTATACATCAAGGATTAAGTTGTATATTTTTTTAATCTTTTTTCATGCGTGCATGCACGCATGCACATATTCTTTTATATATTAATGTAGGTCTAATCCATCTTTAATGTAAGAAGAAGTTAAGACTACAAACACCTGCGCCTGGATAAAGGCTATAGCTAATTCTAATCCTGAGAATGCTATTATAAATGCTAATGGGATTAATCCTAAGATAAAGAATATTATTCCTGAATTCATTATGTTATAAACAAATCCACTTAATATTGCTAATAACATGTGACCAGCTGTTATGTTAGCTGCTAATCTTAATCCTAATGAAACATTTCTAGCTAAGTATGAAATGAATATACCCGTTACATAAGTAACAAATCCTTCCCACCCTTATATTTTAACTTAATAAAATACTTATCCATACTTAAGCCGGTTTACTTAAGTCTATAACATATCCTTTGTAAGGTTTATTCTTATTATAATAATTTCTTATTTGTGTATGAGATGTTCCTAAGTATTCGGCAGCTTCTCTTATAAAAAGAAACTCTTTAGATTCACCAGTTTCAGCATTAGTAAGTTTTACAATTTGTCTCTTATTATTATTCAATCTTAATTTCAATTTAGTTTCTTCACTAACTTTACGACCTAAAGCTGCATCACTCATACGTTGTAAAGTTTCAGATGTGAATTTTCTACCTTGAAGAGTAGCACTTATTTTTTCTTTAACTTCTTCTGTTACAGTCCTATCTCTCATTTTGATTAAAGTTTTTTCTGATATATGGCGCCCTTTAGCTAATTGACTCATTAATTCTTTAGTTGCTTCACTATGTTTGAATCCTAATGATGAGCCTGCTGTTTTTAAAATATTAAACTCTGGTTCATATTTATCTATATAATATTGTTCTTTATCGAGTATTTCTTCTATAGAACAAAATTCTAATATTTCTAATATAAATCCTGAATAACCATGTTTTAAAAGTGCTTTACATATTACCATATTCTTAGAAGACAAATGATTGTAGTTATAATATTGTGATAATCTTTTTCCTAAGTTAACACTGGATCCCACATAACGTTTACCAGTTTCTATATGAATTCACGAATAAACACCTGTTTTATTCATATTTTCTTTTATAATAAGTCCTTTATTTTTATCAGGGTTGTTGTATATTAAAGCAGGTACTGTTTTAACTGTAATCATCTTTCTCTTATTAATGCAGGTCTAATCCATCTTTTATATAAGAACTTGTTAACACTACGAAAACTTGAGCTTGTATAACAGCGATCATCAATTCTAATCCTGAGAAGGCTACAATAAATAATAATGGTATTAATCCTATTACAAATAATATTAAACCTGAACTCATTATATTATATACAAAACCACTTAAAATGCTTAACAGCATGTGTCCTGCAACGATATTAGCTCCTAATCTTAAACCAAGAGATACACATCTTGCAAGATAACTGATAAATTCTATTATTACTAATAATGGTAATAATCCTAAAGGACATCCAGCAGGTACTAATAATGAGAAGAATTTTAAACCGTGTTTAGAGAATCCTAATATTGTAGCTCCTAATACTATTGTGAAACTTAATGCAAATGTTAATGCAAAGTGTCCTGTAGATGCGAAACTATAAGGTACCATACCGATTAAATTATTTATTAATATAAATACAAATAATGTGTAAATAAATGGGAAGTATATTTGTCCTCCTTTAGCATTTATTTGTCCTGTAACTATATTGTGTATTGTTACGTATAAAGATTCTTGAGCTATAGATCAGTTGTTACTTACTAATTTGTTTTGGTTAGTTGCAACTAAGCTTAATATTAATGTTAATAATGCTCCTAATGTTAAGTAGAATCCTATGTTTGTTATTGATAAGTGTAAGTTACCACCTAAAACTTCTAAGTTTAATATGTCTCTTATTTCGAATTGATCTAAAGGACTTCTTATTTCTGTAAATAAATTTTGTGTGTTAGAAAACATTAGTAGTATAATCACTACTATAAGATATATATCTTTAAATAACTAATTATTTATAACTAGTCGCTTTAGTTACCTAGCAAGCTAAGCAGCACACTAATTATAATATTTTTATAATATATAAATTTATATTATATTTTATTTATGAACATACGTGATAAGAATAAACGAACTATTCTTGGTAATATGTATTTAGATAATACGTATAATACTAATACTATGATAGTAAAAGAAAATACTACTTCATTCATGTAATAAAAAGGTGTTAATTGAGGCATATTTTGTTTTCTTTTTATGAATTTTAGCTTATACAGCTTTAATACGTAAATTATTTTAATCGTAAGTTAGATAAGAGTTTAATAATTGTTTTTAAATTATTATACGCTATATATTAAACTATTCATTGAGTAGTCTAATACGTTTAATATTAATGAAGGGTAAATTCCTAAGAATACAGTAAATACTACTAATATAAATAGCATTGTGAATTCTCTTTTATTTACATCATATACACTTTCTTCTAAGAATCTTGTGAATGATCCACCGAAGGCTGTTCTATTGAACAAGTATATTGTATATGCAGCAGAGAATATTATAGATGAACAAGCAAATACTCCTAATATTGGTAATTTTTCTAAGATTCCATATAATGACATGAATTCTCCTACGAAATTTATTGTTAATGGAGCTCCACAGTTACCTAATGCTAATATGAAGAATAATATTGAGAAGATAGGCATTAATTGAGTAGCACCTCTATAGAAGAATATACTTCTAGTTCCAGTTCTATCATATAATATACCACCTGCACATATGAATAAACCACTAGATACGAATCCGTGAGCCAATCCTAATACTATACTTCCTTCTATACCTTGTATTGTATTACTAAATGCACCTATTAAATATACAGCTGCGTGACAAACAGAACTGTAAGCTATTAATTCTTTAACATCTGTTGTTCTTATTGTACTAAAACTAGCGTAAATTATTGTAATTACAGCTATTGTGTAAATTACAAATGTATAATCTAATGCTGCTTTTGGTAATATAGGTAATATCATTCTAAATATACCGTATAAACTTAATTTCAATACAATAGCGGCTAATACTATACTACCACCTAATGGTGATTCAACGTGAGCTTTTAATAATCAATTATTCAAGAATATAGTAGGTGTTTTTACAGCAAATGCTATAAATATACCTATAAATAAGAATATTTGTGTTTTATATTCAAAATTTAATTTGAATAATGTATCGAAATCTGTACTACCCATTATTGAAGATATACTTAATATTGATAATAATAAGAATAAAGATCCTCATACGTTTACATAATTAATTATGTTTTCTTTAATTTTGGTTTACTTCAATTCATACCGGCTAACCGGCAATTCTCATAATTTTAAATAAAGGTATTTATTCAAATTTTCTAAATAAATTCATATTTAATTTTATAGATTGTATTTTAGATAAACCTTGTTCAGTTAAATGTTCTTTATTATATATTATATTGGCTACTTTTTTAAAATCATAATAATCCAAGGCTTTTACTCCTTTAATGGGATATTTATCAAATAATGGTATTATTTTTTCAAATATATCTTGAAATTTAACTACCACAAAATATACAGCTGATTGTTTTAACATTAGTTCAATTTTTCCACATTGAAGAGTAGATATTAATATCTTCATTAATTCAATATCTCTGCTATGTTGAACAATATGGAATTTTAATACTACCGATTTTCTTGTTTTAGTTGTAACAGAATTACGAATAGAAATATGAAAACATCCATCTCCACTAGCTAATCCTGCTATTCAGTGAGGATTTATAGTAGGATTCTTAAAAGGTAAAGACCTAGATATAAGTTCAACATTAGGAAAAGATAGTTTAAGTTCATCTGATAAACCTAAATTCATAGAGGCTCTTATAGAAAGTACCTTTTTGAATCCTTCTTTTGTTAAATGTTCTTTATTTTTAATTAAGGTAATTGCAAGTTTAAAAAATTTATAGTCTGCTCATTTTTGACTTAATAAAGGATATTTCTCAAAATGAGATATTATTATCTCTAAGTCTTTTAAAGACTTAACTGTATACTGTAAAGTAGTCTCTCCATGTTTTGTGATTTTTCCTACTCCTAAATAATCTTTAATTTGACATAACAAATTATAATCTTTTTTATGAATAGTCGTTTTAAAAATAGCTTGTATTTGATAACCCATTTTATAATTATTACTTTTGAAAAACCCTAATATAAAACATCCTTCTGCCTCTACCAATCCTGTAACAAATCAAGGATCTAAAGTAGATTCTGTAGTATGTATGGATTTTTTTAATATATCATTTAAAATTTTATTATTATAAGAATGAGAATGAATTTTTCGACCAAAAACTGGTTTCCCAGCGACTAGAGTACACCTTACAAAATCTAAAATTCTAGATCTTGAAGAACCATCTACTCGTTGCTCTTTTACACCTTTATATTTAAGAACTATATATTTAGTTTTAAAATAAAGATGACTTAGAACCGCGGTTACCCACATATCTGCCATTAAAAATAGCTTTTCTTCATAAATGAAAACTAGTGATCTTACCTTACCCTGAATCATTAATCAGGCCGGCAATAAAATTTCTTTTATTACTTTGGTTACTAGAGCTTTAGGGCTTTCCCGGTGTTTGGCTCTTTTACACTTGAGGTCAAATGTATATAAGAATAAATAATAACTAGCACTAACTTTGTTATCTGACCCAAATATACCTACTAATATAAATAGAGGTGGTAAGATACTTTCGAAGAAAATATAGAAAGACATTATATCTAATACCATAAATACGGCTAGTAATAATGTTTCTAATAATAACATTATAATTATGTAGGCTCTTACATTTTCTTTTATAGAGTCTCAATTAGATAATATTGCTATAGGCATTATTATTGTAGTTAATAATATAAAGTATACAGATATACCGTCTACTCCTAAGTAAATATCAAATAATTGTACGTTATAATGTTCTTGTACAAATTGGAATTGATTTGTACTACTGTTAAATAATATAAACATAACTAATGATATAATTAAATTTATAACACTAGCTATTAATGCTATTATTTTAGTATAGACTGCTGAAGTTTTTTTATATGAGTCTACACTAGATACTATTATTGTACCTATTAATGGTACGGCTAATAAAGAGGATAATCACATCTTGTAAAAGAGGTTATCTTCGAACTTTAGATTATATATTTATACCGATGGACATGCATTTCATGGTTGTACTTTTAAAGTGTAGCCTTAGCTACTAGTATTGTAGATAATATTCATGAAAATATTCATAAAACTACTTATTAATAGACTTTATAGTTATGTTTTAATAGCTAACTAAAGATAAAAAGTTTATTACTATGAGGTAACAAACAGTTAAGAGTTATTTTTGATTCTTTCACTTATTTTACTATAGAATAGTTATGTTTAACTATTTTAGTAAAACTTTTATTTTTGTAGCTGAAGGTTCGCGTAAGCTACCTTTTGAATTGGAATATTCTTGTGAATATATTCAATAAATACTCTATAAGACATGATAAAATTCTAAGGGTAAATTTATTTTCCTTTTTGTATAATTTCACTAATAATATCGATATTATTTACTAGAAAATTCGAAATATATAAAGCAACTAAACTAGCAAATACTAAAAGTACTCACCCTATAAACATTCAAATTCTATTATATTTACCTGTATAACTTAAAAATTTTATTATTAAATTATAAAATCAATTACCAAAAATATTTTTAATTCATATTAGGTTTCATTGATTTTCAACTATCATAGTAGATAAATATAAAATCATTAGAGAAGTAGGTAAATATAATATACAAATATGTAAAATATTATTAGCTTCTAATAAACTCATAACAGTATCAAAATCCGCGCCAGGTTCTATTGAAAAAGCAGCTGGCCCATCTCCAGAATTACCACTTCCAGTATTGGAAGTAGTAGTTTGACTAATGCTACCTTGCGCAGAAGTAGAGGATATAGGAAGTGTATCCGACTTCCCAGTTAAAGTCATTGCATTATCAATTTTTTTTTCTGCAATAAGATTTGTTCCGTTAGCCAAAACTACAGACACAGCCCCTATTACACCTCCAGTGGCTATAATACCTAATTTAGCCATAGGAGAACTTCCTGCTTTAGTAGCAATACTACTAGCACCTGTTATACCTGCTGCTGCTGCTGCTGCTGCTGCTGCTGCTGCTATCGCAGCACCAGTACCAAGATTAGTTAGTCCTCTAGCCACTATGTCAGGTATATTAATAGTAGAGTCTTTAATGGTAAGACTGTTACTTACATCACCTGTAGTAATCTTCACATCACCCTTAGGTAAATCAGTATTACTCCCGGAAGATCCAGGAGCCATAGCATAAACTGTATCACTTAATAAATACAATACTAAACAAATAAGGAATATTCAACCTAAAAGTTTTAAAAAAGTACCTATTAAAGTATATGAATGTAAGAAACCTTTAATATAATTGATATTAAAATAACCATTAAATAAGCAATAAAAAAATATAGTACTAGGTACTATAATATAAATATTTAAATAATCTAAATTTATCATAATTAATATAGAATTTTGAATGCCCTTGTTCACTCGCCCTTTTGCCTACGAAGTCCTATGGGTTTCTTAGCTAATTGATAGTATTACTAAAGGAAGGCTCGGTTTAGTAAAAATAAAATTTTCTGCTGCGTAAGCTAGCCTACTAATTAAAGGCGTCAGTTTAGCATTTCGCCGTTAACTAGAAGTTAATGTAATAGTGTATAAGTTTACAAGATCACTATAATACATGATATTTATACTCTTACTCTTTAATTATTTCAAAAGAAGTTCAAATATATTTACCTCTAAACACTTTACCTGAATTCTTATATTTTACTAAAGTTTTAGGTGAAATATTTAAATCTTTTATTATATCTTTATGTTTATCGTATTTATTTATTAATTTAAATGTGTTAGCATCATATAAATAAATACTTTTACTAAACATTTTAGATATTAATTTTTTATTTTCTTCAGTTACTGGTTTACCATACATATGATTATTTGAACCAGATAATCTTAATTTCATTTTCTCTATGGTTTCAACATTATGTTTTTTATTAAGAAAATAAGGATTTTCTTGTCTTACTTTACTCATTAATTCTCTGGTAGCTTCAGTATGTTTAGCTCCAATTCTAGATTTTCCTGCTGTAGGATTTATATTATATTTATTATCAAATAAATCTAAATATTTCTGTTCCATTTCTATTAGTTGAATATTTAATTCAGTTTTAGATAAATTATTATCTGTATATAGGAATTCTAAAATATAAAGAGTAAAATTCTCTAATTTGTATTTACTTATAGCATTTTGTAAATATATATTAGATTGTTTATTATTTATATGTTCCAATATTCTTTTGGCTAAATTCATAGAACTTCCTATATACATCTTTCCGTCATTATTATTGACAATACTGTATATTCCTATTTGTTTTGTTAAGTTCTTTTTTATCAAACAAATAATTGAAAGTTCATTTATATTAGTATAAATTTGATTTAAGGGTATATTATTAAACATAATTTTTTTATTCTTTAAGCTTTATATTGTAAATATAATATCAATAGATATGCATTTCATGATTGAACTCGATCTTATTTTTATAGTATTAAAATAAGTTAATATTTATAAAGAATATTCCAAATATATAAAGTAAACATGGAACTAATACTATAAATGCGAATAGTATAGGCAATAATACAGTTCAACAAAAGGACATAAGTTGGTCAAAACGTATTCTAGGAAAAGACGCTCTTGTCCAGATGAAAGTAAATACCATCATTGAACTTTTTACACCTAAAGCTAAACTATATAATAATCCATCTACTGCAGAACTAGTTAATAATTCTCTTAGTTTGAAATATTCGTTAGATGTTATTCATTCTACGTTAAATAAATAAGCATAGATGTAATTTATAGAATCGAAGAAGTAAACATGATCGAAACCTAATAAGTAACCTCCTAAGAATAATATACTAGTTAAGATACACATAACTACTATACTTGCATACTCGGCTAAGAAGAAGAAAACGAATATAACAGCAGCGTGTTCTGTCATGAATCCACTAACTAATTCAGATTCCAACTATTAATCGAAATTTTTATTTTCTATAGGTTTAAATATATAAATATTATTATAAATTAAATTGTTATTAATATATTTACCTACCGTCACTTTAGATATCTTTAAGTATTTAGCTAATTCTACATTATTGTCAAATTTCTTAATTAAATTATTATTTAAATCGAATATACCTACATCTTTTAAGTACTTATTTCTTTTTTTAGCCATAATACTTCTAGTTTCATCACTATGAGTCTTACCATACATAGGATTTAATCCACCAGGTTTGCTAATTAAAGATAAAGCTTCTTTAGTATGATTTTTACCATACATAAGATGGCTATTCTTATCTTTATAATATTCTTTCATTTTTTCTATTGCTTCTACAGTATGTTTATATCCTGACATACTAGTAGCGTTTAGTTTAAAATTATAAAGAGTTGTAGGGTTAAAAGATTTTATATAATTTGTTTCTAATGTAGCTAAATCTTCGTTACTGATTATTTTACTTATATAACTAAAATATTCGAGCTTTAGCTTTAGCTTTAGCTTGCTATTATTTTTTTATAAAGGCAGCCTCAACTCAATTAAATTTATCTAATCCATATTTACTGATTGCTCTTTGTAAATTAATATTCGATTTTTTATTATTTAAATGTTCATTTAATCTCAAATATAGATCTTTGGCACTACCTATATATTGTTTATTATTAATTGTATTTACTGCGCGAGCTAGGAATAAATACCACCTTTACCTTTTAGTACCTTTCTGAATGAATCTATATAATTTTTATCGTTTAACTCTTTTAAAGTTAAAATAGGTATAGGGTTTCTATCCTGATTTTTGTCTGTAGGTTAGATGAATAGAATCTTTTAGACTCTATAGGATTATAGTTTAATTTATTTTTATTAGTATTTAGCTTATATATACTTAATTTCGATTAAATATTAATCTTATATTCTCATATAAGTTTGGACTATATCTTATTTAATATTTTTAATATTAAATGATCACATTTAGTCTCTGAAGAGTTAATTCGAAATATATCAAATTATTTCCCTGCTGATTGTCTTATACGAGATATTCCAGCAATTTGTGATCTTTAATGAGGCCAATTCTACTTAGCCTCAGCTAAATCAAATGGAGCTCTATTAGTTTCAGCTACAGCACCTATAAAGAATATGATTAATATAACAAATAAAGGTATACCTAATCATATAATTTTTTGGAATTGTACATTAATATTTAAGTTTAAACTATTAGTTATCATAATAATAATTAATAATACTGAACTTAATACTAATTCGTAACTAATTAATTGAGCTGTACTTCTTAATGACCCTAAGAAAGCATATTTACTATTAGCACTTCATCCTGCTAATAATATACCATATGTAGCTAATGATGATACGGCTAACATAAATAGTATACCTAACTCCATATCACCTAGAGATAATCCAGGTCCATATGGTATAACAGCATAACCTAATAAAGCAAATATTAATGTTACTATAGGTCCTAAGAAGAATAATATTAAATTAGCTTGTGTAGGAGCTACATATTCTTTTAATATTAATTTTAAGGCATCAGCAAAAGCTTGTAATAAACCATAGTAACCTACAGCATTTGGTCCTAATCTTCTTTGCATACTAGCCATAGTTTTTCTTTCAGCTACAGTTACGTATGCAACTACTAATAATGCAGGTAACATTAATAATAAATTTTCAATTATTGAAATAACAGTTGTTGGTAAATTCATTTTTTTTTTGTGCGTAAGCTATAAAATGCTAGTTAATATTCCTTTTATATTATAAAAAATTAATAATATAGAATAAATTCTATATTAAACTTTAGATAACCTAGAAGCAAAAATAATCAGTAATTAAAATATAAGTTCTAATTAATAAACTATTTATTATTAAGGAAATATACCTCATCTCAGAGTCGAACTAAGGTCCTGATATTAGAAGTATCATGCTCTTCCATTGAGCTAATGAGGCTTGAAGTATAACTAATCTATTAGTCATACTCCAAATGTAAGATTACTTAAAGAGAATTTTACGTCGAACAATCTATTAAATTTAAATAATAAAATATTTACTTATTTTTAGAATTAACATATATATAGCAAATATCCTCAAAATTAAAAATGAATCAATTTAAATAATAAATAAAAAAAATCATACTTATTACTAAAACTATTCAATTAAAAAAAAAGAAAAGAATACTATTCTTTCCTCAAAAAATAAATAATTTTTCTAGAAATTTATATATACTATTATTGTTAAGTAAAGATTTTATTCAACTTATACTTTCTTTGTTCTCTGATACTTTAACACCTATAAAGAATATAATTAGTGTAAAAAGTAAATATAAAAATATATTATGCACTAACAAATAAGTATCTAAAAAATCTAATGTATCTTGAGCTGTAAATAAGTTATTATCTCCGTTTTCAATCATAGATTTTGCAGGATAAGAATCAATATCTTTAGGTAAATTATCTTTATTATTTGTATCTGAATTACTAGGTATATGTTTGTTAGTAGTTGTATTTAATGCATACAAACCTGTCGCTAAAGTACTTGTTCCTATAGCAAACCCGGCTTTAACTAAAGGAGAACCACTTTTTGCCACTAGGCCTGCACCTACACTTAATCCTCCAACAATTGTAGTTGAAAGTCCTCCATAATAACCTACATTATTTAGTATGCCTGAAGGAATGTTAACATCTATTTTTCCTGCTTCAAGACTAACTTTAGTTCCTGAAATACTCGGATTTAAATTAGTTTCTTTTGCGACTTTTGTTGCAGTTTCTTCCATTTTTTTTAAAGCTTCTTCATCTAAACAATAAACAGTATTTATGGAATTATCTAACAACATTAATATAAATGTTAAAATTAATATACTAAATATAAAAATATAAATAAATTTATTATAAGTAAAAATATTTATAAATTTATTTTTTAACTCCCAGCCCAAAATACCCGATTTAAAGATTTCTCCTCCTATCATCCCTATTAACAAGCAACCTAAAAATAATATTATACTATTATTAGATTGTAAAGGTAAACTTACAAATGCGTGAGGTTTAGGTGGGCTTGATAATCCTCATTCTAAACTACTGTAACTTCTGTTTAAGTTAGCTTGTAAGATATCAGTATAGAATCCAGGTGTTAATCATGGATTTCTACTTGCTACTTTACCTTCTACTAGTTGGTTGTAAACTAAGTATAAGAATAATCATGCAGCAACTACACTTACAATTGATCCTATACTACTAATTAAGTTTCATCCGGCGAATGCATCAGGATAGTCTCCTATTCTTCTAGGCATTCCTTGTAAACCTAAGAAGTGTTGTGGGAAGAATGTTAAATTACATGTTTGGACTATATCTTAATTATTTAATAAACATATTAAATAATTTCCTTCGTGTAGTCTCTGAGGATCCTACTCATAACATGACTTGCTATTTTGGTTTCCTGCTGATAATCTAGATACACTTAAGATTTTTACTGTTATTATAGTACTTAAGCTTTATGAGAGTTTCCAGCATATAGAAGGATTGGAAGGGGCTAATTTTACTCTTTTTGAGTAGGTATAGATTGTAATATTCATTTTTCATCATTAATAATTACTCATTCATTTGTATCAATATTTTTTTTTATTAAAGTTCATCTAACTTTAAAATGGTTTTTAGTAGCATTGATAGATGGGAAAATTAATTCTTTACCTGTTTCATTATAACAAAAGACGAATTTACCTCCAATACCATATTGTGGCGACAATTTACCTTTTAATCCTTTACTAGGATGACTATTGTTTGAATAAAATATTTTTATACTTTCACTAATAGCTTCTCTTGTTTCAACAGATGTAGTACTACCGAATTTAGGGTGATTTTCTTTCTTAAACATTTCTTTTAATTTATTAATGGTTTCAATATTATGTTTATAACCTGAAGAATTACCTGCAATAGTTAAAACATTATATTTTGGTTTGTAATAATCTATCCATTTTTGTTCTAAATCTAGACATATTTTAGGATTATTATCACAAAATTCTTTAATACCTAAGGAAAAATTATCTAACCCATATTTTCTCATTGCTCTAGTGATAACTAATTTAGATGGTTTATCCGTATTATAATAATAATAATAACTTACCATTCTTTTAGTTAAATTAATACTGCTACCAACATATAATTGATTAGTTTTATTATTGATAAAAACATATATACCTGCTTTTTTTCTTAACGTTTTGTATATATCTTTTTTATTTTTTTTTACGTTTTGAAAAAAATGAATAAACTCTTCAGGATTTAAAGGTGTGCTGCGAAGCAGCACCCCTGTAGAGCTATACAATCTTTTTACCTTTTCAATAAGTCTTCCCGTTTGTCTAACCCCTATAAATAATAATCAGAATTGTATTTTAGCTAATGTTAAGTTATAATTTAATCCTAACATTTTTGGTATTCAGAAGTATCATCCAGCGAACATTGCGAATACAGCACCCATACTTAATACATAGTGGAAGTGAGCAACAACGTAGTATGTATCATGGAATGCGATATCTAATGAAGCGTTAGCTAATACAACACCACTTACGAATAATAAGGTTTACTTATTTAATCTCTCAAAGCTAAAAATATAATCTTTATAAGGAGCATTTATTTCTGCATACTTTTTAATTGTACTATGATTAATATTTAAAGCTTTTTGAGCGTCAGTAACTCCATCATATTTAGATAGAAAATTCATATTATTATCATACACAAATACAGCTCTTTTAATATGGCTATTCTTAGTAATATTGTCTATTAAAATTTGACTTTCATAAGATTCTCAATCCTTAATTTGAGGACTATCCTCAATATTATAAGGTATATTGCTGAAATATCACTCACCTCTAAATAAACTTTGGGTTTTTATATTACTAACAATAGTAGAATGGTTAGAATTTATTCTATTAGCTATAGTTGATACCTGCGAAGCAGGAAAAATAACTAATAATTCTTTTAAAGAATTATAAATATAAACAGGGTAAGCTGAATTAGCTTCTATCATTCTTCTTTTACTTTCAATAGAATGACTTTTGTTATAAAAAGGATTATTTTCACCAGTTAAAGCTCTAGCTATTAGTCCTTTAGTTTCTTCATTATGAGTTCTATTTTTAGCTAATTTAGATAATAATTGTTTCGTCTCTTCTGTATGTTTATAACCTAAAGAAGAATAACCTTGTTTTAATACATTATAATGAGGTAAAACAGATGTTATATAAAATGTTTCTCTAACAGTTAATATATCTACACTAACATGCTCTAAAATTTGTAAACTGAAATTTGATTGACCATATTTAAGTAAAGCTTTTACTATAGGCATGTTCATATTCTGTTTACTTTTTAAAAAAGCAGTATTAAGGTAATTTTTCATTCTAGTGGTTAAATGTGCAGAACTACCTATATAAGTATGACCATTTATATTATTTATAAAAAGATAAATACCTGATTGATTTTTTTGTTCTTTTAATATACGGCTTTTATCTTCTTTAAAGTTATTGTATATATAGATAGAATCTATGTTTTTTATGTTATCTTCTATATTATTACTAGAAGTTGAATACTGACGAATAATAGTTTTATTATAATTAATACTATTATTATATAAATAAGTTAACGCATTCTTATTTCACGGACTATATCTTCTCATATAATGTATATGAGGATCACGTGTAGTCTCTGAGGAACCTACTAAGATATTAAATATCCTTTGGTTTCCTGCTGATTGTTCAAAACTATACATTGTCACTGAATTTAGAATAAATCCTAGTAGCATAGTTATTAGAAGTTCCCAGCATATAGTGATCTTTAAAGGGAGAGCTAAGTGGTTTATTAACCCTCCGATTGTGAACATGAATACGAATCCTAATGAAAATAACATTGAAGGTGTCATTTTAATAGATCCTCCGTAACATGTAGCTAATCATGAGAATATTTTAATTCCAGTAGGAACTGCAATTATTAATGTAGCGGCTGTGAAGTAAGCTCTTGTATCAACATCTAATCCTACTGTATACATGTGATGTGATCACACGATAAATCCTAAGATTCCAATAGATAACATAGCGTAAACCATACCGATGTAACCGAATATAGGTTTGCTTGAGTTAGATGAGATAGTTGTACTTATTATACCGAATCCAGGTATAATTAAAATATAACAATTACTTTGATTAATTTAATAGTCTTATAAATCTATTAATATTAATACTCAAAAACTTACGTCTTTGTTAGGACTCGATCTTATACTGAACTTCTATTCATTGATTGTTTTAATTTTTTAATTGTATCTATACCTATTTCCGTTAAATGATCCTTATTTTGTATCATTATATATACTTTTCTTCATTTAAGGTAATTAATATGCTTACTAGATTGTAAATGATAAGTATTAAAATAATTTATTACTTTTTTAGCTGAACCAAAACTAGTTGATCCATAGTAATAAGTATATTGACTCTTTCTATAACCTATATTACCCCCAAATACATCTTTTAGTAGCAATAAAAGGGAATTCTCTTTTTGATCTACTTGAAAGTTTAATCTAATTTCAGGTATAGATTTTTCTTCTCTAGTAATAATTTTAATTTGAAAACTAGCATCTGCATCAGAAAATCCTGCTATTCAATGATTATTAAAATCTTTAGTGTTATTCATACCAAACTCTATACTTTCATTAGAATATTTAGAATTTTGTAGTATATTAATAACCTGGCTATATTTATTAACAGTTCTTAATTTGTTATTAATTAAATTAATAGCTTTTAATATACCATTTCTATTAGATATAATATATAAATAGGCATTTTTATCTTTAACTTTTCTTACATTACCGAAACCTATAGTTTCCTTTATGTAATAAGCTAATTGCACATCAGGAGAACTAAAGACAATTATTAATTGTTGTTGTGAGCTAAAGTGCCCATCTCCGTCTATTAATCCTGCCAAATAATGTCCAAATTGTTCATCGTTTAAAGGTTTTAAGTGTTTAGGTACATGAATAGATATATTTTTTATATGTTCAGTATTGTTGCGTATAGTCTCTGAGGTTCCACTATAAAAAGTGTTACCTGCTGATTGACTTCGTTGTTTTAACTTTTTTACTATGTCTATAAAGATGGAGTATTTAAAACTAAATATCGAAGTGTTTCCAGCATATAGCAACATTAAGAGGCTTATAAATTTAACCTCTGGGTGTCCGAAGAATCCATTTCTTCAAATTTAACTTATTACCAATATAATTGGCATTCTCTTATTAAATCCAGGTACTGGAGGTAATCCCAGGCTTGTGCATATAAAAATATGGAAGAAACCGACTGTACATTAAGCAGCATTTCAGCCACCTACCAGTGAACCAGTCTGTAGCGGTCACTTAAATAACCGACGGTCTTCAAACGAGAACATTTATTGACCGTTAACACTAGTATTGCTAATATTTATATTAACTTTTCCTTATATCAATTGTTAATTGACATATATAACAACGTAAACCAAACCGTCTACGCATTATATTTAAGAGTTGCAAGTAATAATTACTAAATATTAACTAAGTCTAAAGTATATTCATAATAGAATATTCACTCTTTTGGATCTTATATACTTTTACATCTGTCCTAAGAGCTTCATAACTTATACATTAAACTTTGACTTTTTTTCCTTTATATTTTAATTGAATTTATTAATTAATCTAGCTTTTTCTATCATTTCTACCCTTTTAATAGGATCTAAATGATTTTTATTTAAAAGATCTGTATGTATTTCTTTTCATGCTACATAAGAAGCAGATTTTTTAGTGTATAAAGTATAATTATTAAAATAAGGAAATACATTATTACAGTTTTGTAATCCTCCTATTCTATATTCATTTACATTATATACTGTATGTTTTGACACTTTTCCTCCATTAAATAAAATACAAATATGTTCTAAAATATTAACATTTTGTTCTCATTTTTGAGAGATATTAAAGTTAAAACTAAAACCTTTATCTTTATTTATTGAACAAGTAAAACAACCTTCTGCATCTGTAAACCCTGCAAGTCAACTATTATTTAAACTAGGTAAAATTGAAGTATATTTTAATTCAATTGGATTTAGAATAATTCTTCCTTTATTTGCTCATATATTAAATCCTTCAACATATTGTTCGAATTTTTCTTTTCTACGAGGAAGTATAAGATTACCGTTAAATAAATGAATTAATAGTTCTATTTCTTTTTTATTTTGTGTAACGTATCTACTAGTTCACTTAGATTGTGAAATTACTTTACCAAACCCTAAAGTTTCTTTTATAAAATCTAATACTTTAATGTCTATATTACTTTGTGTAACGACAAAAGCAAGATCACCTCTATTATTTATTATAAAAGAACCTTCCCCTTCAGTGAATCCTACAAATCAGGTTAGAAATCTTTCTGAAGGTAAAGTAACATTAGGTAAATATTCAACTAATTTTGAATAAAAAGGAACGAAATTAAAATTGTTTGTTGAAGTACTATAATTTAATTTAGATCTTATTATATTTATGCTATATTTATAGGTTAAACCCATTATAGGTATAATACCTAATATAGAATAATTAATTAAAATATGTCTTAAGAAAAGATGTTGGAATAAGATAGGATCTCCTCCTCCAGCTACTTCGAAGAATGAAGTGTTAAAGTTTCTGTCTGTTAATATCATTGTTATACCCTTATAAATTTTTTATCTACTAGACTAGGTCTCATGGTTATATTAACCTCTTAAATGAATTTTAAGGTAGATACTCAATATGTTACCATACTGTTAGGACTATATCTTATTTGTATAAGTTATAAAAATTATTTAAATGATCTCAATTAAATTCAGTTCTCTTGTTATTCATTTGTAATTTTATTTCTATTATAGCTTTTATAGATTCGGGTTCTGTATGTTTTTTGAATTCAAAATATCATAATACTTTCAACCAATCTTTATAATTTAAATACTTACTAGAAAATAAAGGATATTTTTCAAGATAACTAACTAATACTAGATTACTACTTAAACTTGTAGTTCTAACTCTATATTCAGGTTTAGGTTTGTCCACTCTAATTTCTTTTACAGTAGAAGACAGAAAATTAGCAATTAAGTTCAAATATTCAAAATTATCTTGATTATTATGATCAATCTGTCTTTGAGATAACTCAAATTTACACTCTATTTTTGGGTATTTGTTACCTAAAGTAGTTCTAACTGAAAAATGTCCATCAGCATCTATAAATCCTGCTAATCAAGAATTAGAAGTTATGTCGTTTATATCTTTATTTTTTTTTTCTATATTTAAATCGAATCTAATGTTTAATCAATCAATTAATCGATGTAAAGCTATAATTTTAGGGGTTCTCATATAACCATTTATAATATTAGTTACTAGAATTATACCTTCCATTTTGTTGATAGATAATACGTAAGCATTAGAACCTTTTATTTTTGAAATAGATCCATGGCTTAGTTTTGATTGTACCATTAAAGCTAAAGGAAAATCTCTTAAATCAAAAACTATTTGTATTGAAGGGTAATATAACTTATTTTTAGCAGATCTTTCAGTTTTAGGTACAATAATTGTACCATCACCTTCTACTAAACCAGCTAAATATGAAGCAAATCTTACATCTAATTCTCTATTACTATTAAGGTTAAAAGCTGAACCATTTAAGCTAGAAATCAATTTACGACTTGAATAAGGATAATTTTTAAAACATACAAATTTTGGCGCATAGTCTCTGAAGATACTTAATATATTATAAGTTATTAAGCATCCTGCTGATAAAGATATAATAGTTACAGATATCTCTTTCCAGCAATTGGCCAAATTTAACGCAGGCAGTATTTTACCAGCTAATACAGGTAATGATAATAATAATAATACAGCTGTTATTACTACAGCTCACCCGAATAATGCTAATTTGTGTAATTTTATACCAGGTGTTCTCATGTTAGCTATAGTAGTTATGAAGTTTACAGCACCTAATAAACTACTTACACCTGATAAGTGTAAGGCGAATATTGCTAAGTCAACACTAGGTCCACTGTGGCTTTGTAATCCAGATAAAGGAGGGTATATAGTTCATCCTGTACCTGCTCCACCTTCTATACAAGCAGATAATATTAATAACATTAAGCTAGGAGGTAATAATCAGAAACTTATATTATTTAATCTAGGGAATCGTTACCCTTTAAGTAGTTTCCTACCCGGCCGGACTATGTCTTCATCATTATTCCAATTGAAATAATGAGCTTCGCGTGTAGTCTCTGAGGATCCTACTAATAATTAAAATAAAAATTACTTTGGTTTCCTGCATATTCTTCCCATGTATATATAATTGTTACGATTAATTCGGTCGAAAAACAACCTTAGGATAACTACTATCCAATTAAGTGTATATATATCTGTTAAATTAAGAAGTTAATCTTATAATTCGAGAGATTCTATGCATATAGCGAAGTGATAATATAAAAATTCACAATTTTACACGGCATTCCCTATTTAGTTGAAAAATTTACAGTTATAGCTTTAGCTTTAGCTTTAGCTTGCGCAGTAGCAGCACAAATGATCTCAATTGAATTCTATTCTTTTTGAATTCATTTTATTTCTTATAATATTAATTTCTGTTATTCCTTCCTCAGTATAGTGTTGATTATTTAATATTAATTCCGCAGCTTTTTTTCAATCTAAATAATCTAAATATTTAGAAGAATATAAAGGGAAATTGTTAAAATAATTTATTATTATATATAAAGATACTTTACTAGTAGCTGCTATAATATAATATTCATTTCCTGTTGAAATTTGTTTTCTAGTTTTTAAATTACAATCTAAGAATTTAGCTATTATTCTTAATGTATCTAGATAACTATCTCCTGTAATAGGATCGTACATTCTTTGTTCTAGTCTTAATCTACATGAGATTTTTCTCTTTTTTCCTATTGTATGTTGTACGGAAAAACTTCCATCAGCATCTAGAAATCCTGCTAATCAACCATCTTGATTTAAACTCTCTTTTTTAATAGGTAATTTAATTATATTTTCATTATGATTTTTATTTATTCAATCAATTAATTTGTATAACTGATGTTTTTTAGGTGTTCTTAATTCACCATTAATATAATGAATAATATTTTTTAATCCTTTAACAGGAGATATGGTAAGGACACAAGTATTATTCTTAGGTTTATATCTAATAAAACCATAACCTATTATGTCTAATAATTTTAAAGCTAATTCTTTGTTCTTAAGCCCAAAAGTTATACAAAATCTAGGATTATGTTTTTTTTTTAAATATTCATTTGGCATTCAAATATGTCCATCTCCTTCGAATAAACCAGCTAAATATGATTTTAATCTATTATTATCTTGATCTATTTTCATTATCTTTTTTTATTTAAAAACACATCCACATAGCCATTTATATTATTACTTAATTCTAAAGAAAAGTAATAAATTCCAAATGTACATAATAATAATATTATTATAGCTAATATTAAATAAATTAAACTAACGCTCTTGTTCAAGTTAATTAATTTACTTATATAACTTTGAATAATTTTACTATGATTTGGAAATAAATTATCGATAAATTTTAATTTTGATTCATAGTTTTCGCTCGTAAAAAAATATCTAAAAATAATCTGGATTATTATTATTACAATCAATATTAAAGATATTTTACTAAGTGTATTTATACATCATAGTAATATTTCTAAAGGACTATTATAATCTATATTTGTGCTGCGCAAGCTAGAGCTATCCATGAATTTTTTTATATCATGATTTTTTAATAGATCACTAGTTGTATTTATACTAGACAGATTATCAGCATTATTTGAATGTTGTTGTTTTAATCTTGCAGCTGCATGTGTTTGAGCATTAATAGCACTACCGCCTACATGTAAAACTGCTCCTGCTAATCCTCCTGCCATAATAATTCCAGCTTTTTGTACAGGAGGTAAAGCAGTTTTTGCCACACCCTTAGAAATACTTCCTGCTATAGCTCCTACTGTAGCTGCGAATCCTACATTTGAACCTAAACTAGATATTCCTTCAGCTACTTCCGCGGCAGCCTCTTTATTTAAAACTACTTTACCTTTTAATACTATATCTGTATTTTTATTTATATCTTCAGGATTTATATTCAATTTTGTAGCAACTAAAGAATTTTTACAAAGTCAGTATATGAAATATACAATAAATATACTAAATAATATAATTTGTAAATATTTTATATTTTTCTCTTTTGATAACTTAAACCCATCTAGTACAAATAAAGTAAATAAATAAAAAAACATGATTAAGACACTTTCCTGCAGAAAAAAAAATAAACCATATTTATATATAGTAATAATTGATATAAATAAAACTGTACATAATAATATGTAAATTAAGGTATTTCCATTTTTAGGATTTTTTGGTAGATTTCTTTTATGCATAATTTTTTTAACTGTAAATTTTTCAACCGGAGATCCTTTTTGTTCTGCCATATCAGGACCTCCTACCATTAAAGGCATAAGGAAATTACCAAATCCTCCGATTAATGCAGGCATACGTTTACTCATAGACTTTCGAATATGAACGGACTATATCTTTATCTTTAAATATAAAATAATATTTACTAAGATATTTCACGTGTAGTCTCTGAGGATCCTACTCAATAACAAAATTATCTTTGGTTTCCTGCTGATTGTCCAATCCTTTAAAATGTCACTGTTGTTTTCCACTGCTAACTTTTAGTCTGCGGTACTAGTTTTAAAGGCTCTAAGGAGATTCCAGCATATAGTGAAAAGAAAATAAGATATTTCTACCTTACCCGGCCATGCCTATTCTATTTAATCTTTATATGTTAATTTTCATTTCCCTCTGTAATAACCTGATTTTTCACCTTTTAAATATTGTCTAATAGTAGTACGATCACCTTTTAAATGATTAGCTAAGCTAGTTAAAGATGAAAATAATAAATTTTTAGAAGAATCATCTTTGAATTCAGCTAATATTTTTCTAGATGCGGGATGCTTAACGATATAAATATTACGTTTTTCATTGATTAATTCTTTTATGCCTTCTAGAGTTAATAAATCGACATTTTCAGATTCATTTATTTGATCTAAAGATAAAAAGAAAGTATCTAAATATATTGCACCTCCATTTAAACAATTATTTACAGTTTTATGGTGGATATTAATTGTATCATACATATGTTGTTTTGATTCAAATATATACAATAAAGTAAAATCTTCTGCATTGTAAATATATACAGGAGTACCTCTTTGTTTACGTAATCTATCTCTTATCTCCTTACTCATAGGTTCATGGTAACCAGAACTACTTGCTATTAAGTCTACATTTAAACTTGGATTTAAAGTATCAATAAATTGTTGTTCTAATCTTACAACTTCTTGTAAACTCGAATTTTCATTCATTATATATATAGTTAGATTTGTATCTTGAAACCCGTGTTTATTAAAATAACGTAGAACTCTACGTGCTTTAGTTTTAAGAATAGAAGACATAAAATAAGAACTTATTCTATTGTATAGATTAATAGAATGACCTACATAAGCATGTTCATTACTTTCTCATATATAAACACCTTTTTGGTTCTTTGCTACTTTTAAAATAAGATTTCTATTAGAAAAAGGGTTCTCTATATATACTTTAGTATATTTAGGTATTTCATATTCATCGTTGTTTTTATAGCTTCCACTTATCCCTAAGGGATAGGGATTAGAAGCAGGTTTATTACTATTTGTAATAGTAATTATATTGTTTTGGTTATTACGTATTGAGAAATTAGTAGCTTTTTTGCTATGAAAATTAAGATTAAATAGTCTTCATTTGTCGACCATGAAGAATATCATTAATAAAGCGTGAGCTGTAACGATACTATTATATAATTGGTTATTTGATATGAATTGAACTCCTGGTCCACTTAATTCTAATCTTATGTGAAATGGGCAAACTCCTCTATTTTTTCTTCTGAGTAAATTTACCTTTTCCCAAACCGTACGTGATAGTTTCCCATCATACGGCTTTCCAAATGTTCTATATTAATATAAATTTGTGGTCTTTGTCCTGATTTGATTTCTTTTGTTTAGAGTTGCTAATCTGTGTGTCTCCATGTGACATAATCTACATAATGGAATTTGTTTTCTTCTGGCTGATATCATTAATCTATCTACTTCTGTTAGCTTAGGATTAAGATCAGCCATTTTACGTACGTGGTGCATTTCAACTTGCGTTGAGGAATTACACTTGCTACAAATTAGACCATCAAGACTCGCTTTAGATATACCTGAGGCGTATAGCGCTCTCAAATCTGTTTTCACTCTATCACCTTTAAAGTCTCAAAGATTCATTCTATATTTTGGTTTAAAGAATGCGTGTTTATCTAATCCTTTTAGATCCTGTCCAAATTTACCTAGTACCTTCAAAGAAGATTTTAACTTAAATTTGGCAGCTAGAAGTTGAGTACAAGATGATTTTAATACTCATTCAAGAGAGGCTGCTAGTCTACCAAAGTTATTTACGAAACTATAATAGTTCAAATAGCCCCTTAGAACACTGTTATACAGTAGTATAATCGCGTCTTTATCTTGATGATATCATAGTAATCTTGGTATACTTCTTCCCTTTACAATTGATCAGAAACCTGCGGATTCTAATTTCTTATAAATTCTATCTAAAGGGGCAGTCATTATTAATTGACTTACACTTTTAATTCTCTGTCCTCTCGCACCTCTATTGAAATACGAATGTTTAGATATGCTTATCTCGGTACCTAAAAACAATGCTTTATCATGAGTAGGTCTGGTTACTAATGTTTTCTCCTGACTTAAATCAAGCTTCAGATTTGTTTTCAAATAGTCCCTTATAAGATTAAGAATTCTAAGTGTATCATTTCTAGATCCTCTGATCGCTATAATTCAATCATCTGCATATCTAACATAGTAGAGACGACGGAAGTTGGGATCGTTCGGTAATCTAGCTTTGATCTTTTGCATGGCTTTAATAAATTTTAAGGCTTCTTGATGGTCCACGTTTTTAAGGGCTCTTTGTCTGAGGTAGTCTAAATGTTTATACTCTGAACTAACCTTGGCTCTCACACCTTTATCAAACTCTACTTTCAATTCACCGATAAAGTTATCTAGTTCATTAAGGTATATGTTCGACAAAAGTGGACTTATTATAGATCCTTGAGGGGTACCTATAATGGACAGCTTTGTTCTATTGAATTCCACATATCCGGCTTTTAGTGTTTTCCATATTAATCGTATGAATCTTTCATCGTTTATTCTTAGTTTTATCAGTTGCATAAGATGCGAATGATCAAAACTATCGAAACATTTAGATATATCTCCTTCTATGAAAAAAGATGCCCCTCCAAAATGAGTTTTAACCTGTCTAAGTGCCGTATGGCAACTACGATTAGGTCTGAATCCATGACTATTTTCTGAGAATGTGGGCTCAAATATGGCCTCTAATATCATTCTCATTACTTCCTGTACAATTTTATCCCTTGGTGGTGCTATAGTCAAGGGTCTGGTTTTACCGTTGCTCTTAGGTATATGCGTCCTACGTCCGGGTTTGAATTGAAACGATTCGTCCTTCATAGAATTGATTATTTCTTGGAATACTTCCTTAGAAATTCCGTCTAGAGTTACTTCATCGATACCAGGAGTCATGTTTCCAGGATTAGATTTCAATTTTCAGTATGCAATTTCATATAAATTCATGTTAAACATTAGTGTATATATATCACTTACTTTAAATTCATCTTTATGACGACCACAGATATCTATTAATTTAGTTAGTTTCCTTGGGAGTTCTATTGGCCGGAATCCGGACCCTTCCCTTGTAACTTTACTAGAGAACATTCTGGCCCCCTTTGGTATGATACCTACTATGGGGCCTCCGTCACCATAGGTTAATGAAGATTTAACCCTTAGGTGATCCCGTAGTTCCAATTTTATGCCGATAGTTCCCTTAGGTTCTCCTTCCTCTCTTTTATTATTCCGCATAATCTGAGTTATATCCCATTTCATTATTCTTCGTACTAACATAAGAATAATAGATATATAATGCCGATATCAGGCATGCATTAACCCTTTTCGTGAGGTACTCTCGAGATAGAGTTCAAGTAGTAAGACCTTAACCATAGGAACGACAGCTCGCTCAGGATTCGTTACCTGAATTCACTTACTCTGAGCTTTTAACAAGTATGCTAAGTTCATTGGACAGCTTTCGCTGCCAACTAAACTTGATGCTGTCACTATATGAAATGAATAGTGGCTGAATAATTCAGCGAACATAAAACCAGCGCAACGGCGCACTAATACTGAAAATGCAGTACCTAATAATCCTGAGAATAAAGCAAATATTAGATATAATGTTCCTATATCTTTAGCGTTAGTTGAATTAAATCATCTTTCCATACCCATTGATATTTCAGATCTTAATTTTAGGTTTGTGGTACCTTCTAATTTCAAAATTGCGAAGCAATAGAGTATAGTTTTTAGATATGATATTATTAATTGTTAATAATTGGATGAACGAATAAGTTCTATCTAAATTTTTGTATAATTTTAGATTCAATAAAATTATTTGACCTTTATTAAATAATAAAATTATATTATACTCCGTCTTAATACTTTTAATTAAATAGTTGATTAAATTGACTTTATATAAAACTTATAAGCTAACAGCTTAATTTAAGTAGTAGCTAAGGCAAGCTACAGATAAGATTTATATATTCTATATTCTAAATATAGTAAATTATTTAATAATATAAGTATTAATAAAGATTTTTATAATTAAGTTTTATCGCTTATTAATCTAGTTTTAACTTGTATAGTAATACTAGACTAAGCGAAAATAAGATTATGGAGGAATTGAACCTCGAACTAATGATTTGCAATCACAGTGTAAATCCGTTTACAGCATAATCTTTTTATAGTAAATATTACTATAAAATTGTATAAATATTATATATTTAACAAATTAGTGTTTATATCACTAATAGATCTATTATCTTGACTTGTTATTTATTTGATATAAGTCTATCAATGTATTTTCTATTACACTAACAACTGGTACTAATATGAAGAAGTGAGCAAAGTATAATGCTGTACTTATTTGTCCAAATTCTATGAATGGAGTTTCAACGTGTTTTGCACCTAATTGTTGTAGTATTAAGAAATTAGCTACAAATATGTAGAATAATATTTTACTTAAAGGTCTAAATTGTAAACCTTTAGTTCTACCTAGATCTGTATAAGGTAATGCTAATATTGCTACTAATGCAGCAAACATAGCTATAACTCCTAATAATTTATTAGGTATAGATCTTAATATAGCATAGAATGGTAATAAATCGTTTACTTACTTGATTTTAAGGTACTCTATAAACCTAATTTATATAACATTTCTTTAATAAAATAAGGTTTTACTAAAGATATTAAAGTTTCCATAGATTCTTTAAATATATAAATACGGGGTTTATTATCCTTATTATAATGTATAGAACATTTAAGATGAAATTTCTCTTGTAAAGCTAGCATTAGTTTATCTACGTCTCTATCAGTAAAACCGTAGACGCTAATGTGTAAACCATTACCTTGTTTACTTCCATCATCCATAATTCAAAAAGCTAACCCACTAGGAGTTAACAATTCTTTGATATTATCTGGAACAATTTTCTTTTTATTTAAATCGTAAAACAATTTTCTATATTCATTAAAACAAGGTAATTGCATAGTTGTAAAAGATATAGCATGGTAAGTAGTTTGAGTTATTTTATCTACTATTAATCTATGTTGAGGTATATAATTTTCCGCACAAAAGACAAAAAAGAAATTAAAAACATAATCAAAATATTCTTTATGTTTTAGGGCAGTTTGACTATATACTAATCTAGAGTTACCAGTTAAAGATCTTTTAACTATGTGAGCATCTCCTAATAATATTCCTATTAATATTTCTTTAACTTCTTCTGGTAATACTATTGAAGCTCTTTGACTTGAAGATAACCAAGGTATACCTTTTGTTGTACGCGCTGCAAAAAGTATATGACCAGATAAGAAAAATAATAATATAAGAATTAAATCAATAAATATTATGTTAATTCATAGTATTTATACTATGGTCGGACTATATCTTCAATTAATAAAATTGTCTCGTGCATAGTCTCTGAAGGTTCTTTTATTTAAAAGTTTCCCTGCTGATTGTCCTACAATCATAGGGTTTTCCAGCAATTCTCGAGATTTTAGAATGACATTTATTATTCTTTATCATTCAGGTACTATTGCGGCAGGTGTTTGCATAGGGTTAGCTACAACATAGTTTTCACTATCTCCTAATACATTAGGCATGAAGAATACGAACATACTTAATACGAAGAAGAAAATAAATATTGTTATTAAATCTTTGAATAAGAAGTATGGTGCGAAAGGCACTCTATCGTAGTATCCAGGTACCCCTAATGGGTTACTTGCTCCAGCTGATTCGTGTACAGCTATTAAGTGCATTAAGGCTAATGCAGCTAATACGAAAGGTAAAACAAAGTGTAATGCGAAGAATCTGTTTAATGTAGCATTATTAACAGAGCATTTGTGTTACTAGTTCACATATTTTATATTACACTTATTGAATAATTTTCATATATATTTTATATAAATACGTCATAGTATAAAAGCACTTTTAATTAGGCAGATAATATTAAATATAAACTTAACTTGCATATAATAATACAAAAGAATAACATAAAATAACAAAATCCTAATATATAATTGCTACTTTTACTTCACAAATTTAAGTATTTATTTAGTCAAAAAACAAATAATTTACCTATCTTAGAATTTTGTATTGAAACTGGTATATATTTCACTAAATTTTTACTAATTATATACTTACTAATATATATATTTAAAATAATATATAAAAATGCCAGAGCACAAATAAGTAAAGTATTTATATCACCTAATAAATTTAAAGGATAATCTTTAAGTATATCATCTCCTGTAGATGAGGGTATTAAATTAGCAACTAATTTAGAAGTCCCTCCTGGATTATTACTATTATTAGAATTTAAAACTTTAGTCATAATAGCTGTACTAGCCTGTACAGCTGCAGCTGTAACCATACCAGCACCAATTTTAACAGCTGGAGGACCAGAGACATATTTAGCTACTTGAATACCCGCACTAGCACTACCAGCTGCAGAGATAGCCGCGGCTACTTTTCCCAGATTATTGACAGAAAGACTAACCTTTCCATCATTAATATTTACAGTAGCATTTTCTCCTATATTAATATTGGTATTCTCTTTATCTCCTATATGGAAAAGCAAATCCTCTGAAAAAGAAGAATCACATATTAAATGAAAAATAAAAATAATACTAATAAAAAATATAATATTCAGAGCTCAAATAGGTGTTACCATAAATCTATAAATAAAGGACCTAAATTACAATGCAATCTCACAAAACAAACTAAAAAAGTTAGTAAAAAGAAAAAAGCAAATGGAGAAATGTAATAAGAAATATTGTTTAAATTTAATATCATAATAACAATATCCTATTTTAATATATATCTTTAAAAAACTAATCGTTTGCATAATAAAATATTACACAAAAAGATATTATGTAATATCTTTTTTATTGTAATGAGTATAAAAATACTTTAATCTTAAATATACAAGATTAAATGTTTTATACTATTAAGCAAATTTGCTTCGCACTTCGCACTTTGTACTTCGTACTTCGTACAAAAATAAATTAAATATAAATATGTGAACTAATTCAATAAATTTCTTTATTGATCGGACTATATCTTGATCTTTTTAACTTAACTATTTTTAAGAATTGGTTATTTAAATGTTTAACTTTTAAGTTAAAAAAGTAAGTATATAAGATCTCCTGCGTCTAGTCTCTGAGAGGCTTATAAAGTAAATATACTTTGTACCCCTGCTGATTGTCTTTTATATATTTTATGATAAATAGTGTAACGTAAATTAATAAAGATTTTCCAGCATTAAGCAGGATTTTTAACAATATATCACTATATTGTGGTCCATCTGTTGTTTATAAACCTCCTCATATGACAATGTATTTTTATATAATTTTTAATTTATACTTTATGTTTTTTCAAACATATTTAGACTATATCTTAGATTTAAATTCATTAAATCTTGGGGTTATCGTGTTAAGCTTATTGTTGGTTTAACTCACTTATTAGTCGTTGAACGTTCTTGATTCATTATATTTAAACCAAACCAAGAACCGCTACAAATAATTTAATAATCGGAGGTGATTTTATTAAATGTCCTTGTAATTTTCCCCATTTGCCTCTAAAAAATAGAATTATTTTTAAGGAGCCCATATTACAATATTGGATAGTTTAACTTATTATAACGTAGAGTAGTTTTTAGATTATTTAGTCATTTTATATATTGGATATACTTTAATCCTATTAAAGGATGTAAACCTTTAAAAGAAAAGAAATTAATCACTTTTTGTATATCTGCTTTTGAACTTACACCAAATTGATTATAGTTATTCGTTCTATCTATTCTTCTATTTGTTTCAAATATTAATTTAAAAGCTTCGAACAAATTAGTATGCATTCTTTGTTTTAATTGAAAACAACCATCATTATTACTTTTAATCATTTTTTATTTTATATAACATAGATTCAACCATATAAGGTTTAACTAACTCACGCAATATAGGCATAGAACGTTCTCTAATATATATTCTTGGCTGAGTAGGTGTATGGTAACGTAGTGTACAATCTATATTATATCTAATCTTTAAAACATTCATTAAACGAACTACGTCTATTATTCTATAAGAATCCGTACAAAGAATTAAACCGTATTTGTTCGCTGACCCATCACCCATAATTAAATGAGCTAAAGCGACAGGATTTAAAATATTATATATATCTTCAGGAATTCTTTTTTCTTTTTCTATATAAAATAAAGATCTTAATTCATTAAAACAAGGTAAGCCTCTAGTACGAAAATACAAAGCATAACTTACTTTATCTTTTCGAATACTTTTGACCATACTAGGGTATACGTTACAATAATGAGCTAGTATAGAATAAACAAATAAAACGTATTTAGAATTATTTAAACTTTGTTTAAAAGTTAAATGTGGATTTTCATAAGGTTTAGATGAAGACAAGTTACCATCAGATAGAAGTATTCCAACTATCACACTTTTTACATAAATAGGTAATACTACCATATGTTTAACTATCTTTGTTAAACGCCCTGTTCCGGCTGTAGAACATAAATTAGTACCTCAAATTACAAGATAGGTATTTACCGGTTTAGCTACCTTTACGGTATAATACCTGGTGCTTTTTTCTTGTCCTTTAAATATTCTTTTAAGATAATTATAACTATCTCTATTAGAACATAGCTTTTTGAAATCTTTTTTTACTCGTTTATATGTAAGAGGATTTTTGTTACTAAATTCTACAACACCGGGATATAAACCTGAACATGTAAATCCTACAATTCAATTTTTAAAGAAAGGTAATAATGTATAATCAAATGAATTACTTGGTAATTTGAATATATCTTTAACATTATTTTTATTTATTTCATCATATATTCTAATATCATTCTTTAATATATACATAGCTAAATTGAATTGGTTAACTCTAGTTTCTGTTAAAAAGAAAATATTGTTATAAATTAATAGAGGAAATAAAATTTCTTGTAATTCAGTCTTATTTATTATAAGTTTACAAGTAGGACTTTTTAAGTCTTTATAAACGTTTATTTTTCCTAATTTCAAAATAGAGTTAATATATTCTAATGTAGATATATCATCTAAATGTAAAGATATGCTCAATTTCATAGTTATAAAGCCTTTAGACGTTTTGGTTATTTGAATATAACCATCTCCATCTATTAATCCTACTAGAAAAGCTAAAAAAGATGGAGGCATAGACATATAATCTTCTTTATTTGTTATACTTTTTACTTTCTTCAAAGCATTACTGTGTATATTACCTGTAGTTGGTAATATAGAAAATAAACCTAAACTAAACGCACCAAATATTGTAATTTTTGTTGACTCAACTATATCTTGTCCTATTCATGGTATAGCACTTATTAAGTTAGTAATAACTGTAGCACCTCATAATGACATTTGTCCGTAAGGTAATACATACAAACTTACTTTTAATTTAAAAGCTATGATATCTTTATAGTTCGGCTATCATATTTATCTCTACCTTAAAGATAAAAAGTTTCGACTGTGCATTAAGCAGCATTTCAGCCACCCACTAGTGACCCAGTCTGTAGCGATCCTATGGAGAACCGACGATCTCTTATACTAAAGATATAGTATACTTTGATCGTTTTCACTAGTATTGCCAAAGAAATAATTTATTTCTTCAATAACCTTGTCAGGTTATTCTCTTTTAAACTCTATTTTTTTCCATAAATTACATAGAGTTTAATACTAAGAGGACTATAACTATAATATTAATTATAAGGTTATTCTTTATAATCAACAATTCAACGTCCTTTTAATAATTTACTTGGAGTTTTCAACGCTCTCTGTATAGTTTTAATAGAACAATTTAAAGCCTCTGCTGTTTCAACTATACTATTAAATTCACCATAAACAGTGTTATTTAACGCTTTTACGATAACAGATTTAGATTTATTTTTCATATTTAAAATACCTTGTTTTGTGTAGTTTACTTCTTCTCTATTTAAAGCTGATTCTCTCATAGCTTCTATAGTTTCGTATCCCCGGGGGGGATTAGAGAAAGATTTACCTTTATTTAAACTTCCTATTAATTCTCTACGAGCTTCACTATAATTAGATTTCATTTTAATTCTAGTTATTTCTGTATGTTTATAACCAAAGCTAGAACCAGCCTCTGTTAATATATTGTAATCAGGTAAAAGAGACTTTAGATAAAAATCTTCTAAGTTCAACAATTTCTTATTATTCTCTTGATTAACAATTTCAGGAAATAACTCTAATATTATGAAAGCAAAATTATGTAAGCCATATTTTTTAACTGAATTTTTAACCACTTTACTTCCAGTTAAATATATTAAATGATTTGTAAATCTAGAATTTATTCTTCCTGTAGAAGCAGATCCTATATAATAACTTAGAGTTTCTTTATTCAATATCATATAAATACCACTAAGTCCTTCAGTATCTTTAGCTATACTTTTACGTACTGAATCTTCGTGTAAATTGTCGTAAGTAAAGACAGGCTTAAGGTTTTTATACTTTAAGAAATCATATACTCTATCTGTATCGCGAGAAGTTGAAAAGTATCTTTTATTATTTAAAGTTGTAATTGTTTTAGTTTTATAGTCATTTTGGGCTATATTTAAGTAACCCAGGAAACCTGTACCCATCATAAGAATTAAGATTATTGCTCCTAATACTCATGCTAATGTTCTAGGTGCTCTGTATGATCCATAGTATAATCCTCTACCTATGTGTAAGTATACTAAGAAGAAGAAAGCTGATGCTGTATTACTGTGTAAGTAACGAACTAATCAACCGTTATTAACATCACGCATAATATGTTCTACAGAATTGAAGGCTTCTGCTACACTTGGGTTATAATGCATTGCTAATGTTATACCTGTTATTATTTGTATTCCTAAACATAATCCTAATAATGAACCGAAGTTTCATAAGTAGCTTATATTACTAGGTTGTGAATGATCTATTAAGTATGCGTTAAGCAACTTTAAAAAAGGATGACTTTTTAATATTCTCATAGTTTTATTTATAAATTTAATTAGATTGTTAATACGTATATAAATTAATATAATTTATATAAAATATATATGTATTTTTTTTTATTATATATTATAGAGTAAAATACTCATAAATATATATACTGCATATTATGCAAATAATTATTATTTTAATTTTATAGTT